ATATAGAAATAAAGAATATATTAATATAAATATTAATATACAAAATATAGAAAAGAATATATAGGAAGATATACGTCCCCCCCCTAAGCATCTCATTTCCTCTCCTACAAAAAGGCCTAAAAAACCTATTCCATTTGGGATTCCATCAATTGCCCATTGATCAAATGAATTACTTGTTTCAGCTAATCCTCGTATACCTTTAATCAAGATTATGTTATAATATATGTCTATATAAGCTCGATAAAAAGACCAATTATAGACAATATTAATCGATTGGTCCATAATAATCTTCATATTAGAATTTGTTTTATGATATACATCCTTTGATAAGAAGTAAATAGGTATATAGAAAATACAGGCAATCAATATACCGAAAAATGCTATACCAACTGAGGGGATTACGTCTAGTAAAAATTCGGGCCAATTCTCCGGATGTTTTTTATCAAAAGGGGTCATCGATGAAGTAAACCATTGAGATAATATGTCATAACTCATTCCGCTTCGAAAAAAAGGAACTCCTATCAATCCAATAAAAAGAGTCAATATTCCCAATATAACTAAAGGAAATAGCATTGTCTTGCCCGATTCTTTCGGATATGCAAAGGATCCCTTATGGAAGAAGAAAGGATAAGTGATAACCAAACCTCTGTTCTTTTTGTACAATCCTTCCATCTTATTGGAAATTTGAAATGCTTCTTTGGAAAAGGAATTATTACTTCCTATAATTTGATTTGACATAGAATCCGCTCTCGTTCTATTTGATATCCCGGACTCCTCTTCTCCCCACATAGAAGTCGAATATAGTGTAATATGGTTGTTATATGAATTAACTAAATTTACGCGGAAGTCCCCTTCAAAAGTAAGTAAATACATACGAAACATGTAAAAGGCAGTTAATCCTGCTGTAAACCAAGTTATTCCCCCAAAAATGGGAGAATATAACTTACTATCACTAAGAATTTGGTCTTTAGACCAAAAACAAGCAAAAGGTGGAATACCAGAAAGAGAAAGTGTTCCTAAAAGAAAAGTGATTCCCGTAACTGGCATATATTTCCTCAAACCACCCATAAGAGCCATATTCTGACTTTTACTGGGGCAATACCCAACAATGGGTTCCATGGAATGGATGACTGATCCGGATCCTAGGAACAATAATGCCTTGGAATAAGCATGTGTAATCAAATGGAACAGAGCGATTCGATAGGAATCTATCCCTAGAGCTAACATCATGTAACCTAATTGAGACATAGTAGAATAAGCCAAGCCTTTTTTAAGATCTTTTTGAGCGAGAGCCATAGTAGCTCCCAATAGAGCTGTTATTCCACCTATCCAAGAGATAAGATACATTATTAAAGGTAGAGCTTTAAAAAGAGGAAACAATCGAGCTACAAGAAAAATTCCTGCTGCTACCATAGTAGCGGCGTGTATAAGAGCTGAAATAGGAGTAGGCCCTTCCATAGCATCAGGTAACCATACATGAAGTGGAAATTGTGCAGATTTGGCTATTGGGCCTAAAAATAAGAGAAAAGCACACGAAGTAACAAAAAACGAACCAACCCCATCAACGGCAGTCAATTCGTTTAATTTGTCAAACAAATATTGAAATTCAAAACTACCTGTTACCCAATAAAAACCTAGAATTCCTAGTAAGAGTCCAAAATCCCCTGCACGATTAGTTATAAATGCTTTTTGACAAGCATTAGCCGCGCTGGGTCGCGTAAACCAGAAACCTATCAATAAATAGGAACACATTCCTACTAATTCCCAAAAAAAATAGATTTGTAATAAATTAGGGCTAATAACTAACCCCAGCATAGAAGCATTGAAAAAATTGAGGTAAGCAAAAAACCTCACATATGTTTTATCGTGCGACATATAAGTATCGCTATAGATCATAACCATGGTTCCAACTGTTGTAACTAAAACTAACATAATGGAAGTAAGTGGATCAATCAAATAGCCTAACTCTAATGAAAACTTATTATTAATAACCCAGGACCAGAAATACCGATAGATGGGACCACCGGTAATCTGTTGCAAGAACAAATTGAAAGAAAGAAACATAGCTACACTTAACAGAAAAATGCTAATAAGAGCCCATGTACGGCGAACACTCTTAGTTGCTCCTGGAAAAAAAAAGGATCCTAATCCGATTGGTACAGAAGCTGAAAGCGGAAGGAAAGGCACGACCCGAGCATATTTGTATATAAATTCCATAGGAAGATTAAATAATTATTATCAATATTTTGATATTCCACATTCTTGGTTTCCAATCCACTAGACCCTGAAGAGAATAAAATAAAAACGATAGATCATGAATAAAGAAGAACGATAGAATATGGGATGCAATCCTATCGATTTCATATTTCATTTTTACTTTTTTTATCTTTTTTCTGCAAAAGAATTTGAATTTGCATTGGTCAATACTGATACTAATCAAATATTTGTAAGATGAGCAAGAAGGAACTCTTTTTCAGTTTAGGTACTGAGGTTATGTACACACACATTCTTAATTTAGAATTCAATTTTTTCATTGTATTGTAGATTAATAGTAGTATTAAGAATAGAATTGAATAGAAAATGAAACCAATTCTATATTATTGATATGAGAAATAATTGAATATGTTAAAATGACATAGTTTTCATTTACTAAAAATTCGATATATGTATGTAAGTGTATGTAAGAATTTATTAATTGTTATCAATTTGCATCGTGGATCTCTTCTTATTAGTAAATAGTCTATAATAACAAAATGCAATAAAAATATGATAGAATATTCTATCATATTTTTCTCAATAAAATGGAACTAGACTATAAACAATGAATTTAACTGAAAGATATATAAGAAGTTTACAAAATAAAAATAGAGTATAATACAAAAAAAAAACATATATTATATATATGTATATAATATATATGTATATAATATGTATATAATATTCAAAAATTTTCTATTTTTTCTAAATACTAAATAAAATTGAACTATTAAAAAGATTATGGCTGTACCAAAAAAACGCACTTCTAAATCCAAAAAACAACATCGTAACAAGGTTTGGAGGAAAAAAGCAAATTCGGACGCAAGAAAAGCTCTTTCTTATGTTACGAGTTATTCTTCTTTAAGAGAGTTTTTCTTCGGTGAGAAGGATGGGATGATAATAACGGGACCAAGACCGAACATACCGAGAGAACTACTAATGGGAAAAAAGCCCAAGGGTTTTCTTCCTCCCTTAGTAGATGGAGAAGATTCCGAAAATAATGAATAAATTAGAGGAAATGGTATAACTATAGTACATCCTCCAAGACCGTAGAGAGGAGCAATGGGAATCTCTAGGGTCTCTTGGAGGTACTTGGAAAACTGAAGGGACATGGTTCTATAATCTACTATAGCTCTTCTCTCTGACCTTTAAATATGGGAATTTATTAATCATTCCGTCATCCCTTTTTTCCTTTCTCAATGGAAAACGAGAGTGTATCATTCTTTTTAATAATCCCGGATAAACTCTGACATTAAATCTTGCTGGTATGGTAACTTTATTCTACGAAAGTTGCATTTTATTTCTGCCGAAGAGAAATTCATTCGATCGAAACATATATAGACCATGAACAAAAAGAAATGGATCTCATTCTTTTTTCTTACTCTAAATTAAATTAATCAAATAATATTGAACTTCGGAATATTTTTTTATGATCAAAAATTTGTCTGTTCGCCCCTCTTTGATTCCTAGAGAACAAAGAGGATCTGTTGAATCTCAAGTATATTATTTAACCAGTCGAATTCAAAAACTTACTGAACATTTGGACCTGCACGGAAGAGACTACTCGTCCCAAAGAGGTTTGTGGAAAATTGTGGGTAAACGTAAACGACTTCTGATTTATCTGTTCAAAAAAGATAGACTTCGTTACAAACGTTTAATCGATCAATTAGATATTCGTGGACTGCGTTAATTTTGATTTGAATGAAATTTTCATTTTCAAAAATTATGAATTATGTTTTATTAAATTCCGAATCCTAATGAGTCATTCTTTTTTTTTTTGTTCTCATTGATTTTTTTAACCGGGAAAGAGTTATGATTATGGTTGCTAGGGAGAAAGACCTCATGATGGTAAGTATGGGTCCTCATCATCCATCAATGCATGGTGTTCTTCGACTTATTGTTACTCTAGATGGTGAAGATGTTATTGATTGTGAACCTATATTAGGTTATTTACATAGAGGTATGGAAAAAATTGCTGAGAACCGAACAATTGTGCAATATCTCCCCTATGTAACACGATGGGATTATTTAGCTACTATGTTCACAGAGGCGGTAACGGTTAATGCACCAGAAAAATTGGAAAATATTCAAATACCTAAAAGGGCTAGCTATATTAGAATGATTATGCTAGAGTTAAGTCGTATAGCTTCTCATTTGTTATGGCTTGGACCTTTCATGGCTGATATTGGTGCGCAGACTCCTTTCTTTTATATTTTAAGAGAGAGGGAAATGATATATGATTTATTTGAAGCTGCCACGGGCATGCGAATGATGCATAATTATTTCCGTATTGGAGGAGTAGCTGTAGATTTACCCTACGGTTGGGTAGATAAATGCTTCGATTTTTGCTATTATTTCTTTCCAAAAGTGACCGAATATGAAAGACTTATTACACGCAATCCTATCTTTTTGAGACGAGTTGAGGGAGTAGGCATTATTAGTAGAGAAGAAGCAATAGATTGGAGTTTATCAGGACCCATGCTACGAGCTTCCGGAATCCAATGGGATCTTCGTAAAGTGGATCATTATGAATGTTATGATGAATTGGATTGGGAAATCCAATGGCAAAAAGAAGGAGATTCATTAGCTCGTTATTTGCTTCGAATCGGAGAAATGAAAGAATCTATAAAAATAATTAGACAGGCCCTAGAAATAATTCCGGGAGGTCCCTATGAGAATTTAGAGGTTCGACGTTTAAATAAGAGAAAAGATTCGAAATGGAACGATTTTGAATCTCGATTTATCAGTAAAAAACCTTCCCCTACTTTTGAGTTATCAAAACAAGAACATTACGTGAGAGTAGAAGCTCCCAAGGGGGAATTAGGAATTTTTTTTATAGGAGATGATAACATTTTTCCCTGGAGATGGAAAATCCGACCACCTGGTTTTATTAATTTGCAGATTCCTTCTCAACTGGTTAAAAGGATGAAATTAGCCGATATCATGACGACTTTGGGTAGTATAGATATCATTATGGGAGAGGTTGATCGTTAAAATGGTGATTAATATAGCAGATCTCGAAGAACAAGCTATCAATTTATTTTCTCGATTGGGATTTTCAAAAGAAATATATAGTCTTATATGGATTCTAATTGGAATAATTATCCTTCTATTGGGAATTACGATAGGAGTATTAGTTATTGTATGGCTCGAAAGAAAAATATCTGCGGGAATACAACAACGCATTGGACCTGAATACGCCGGTCCTTTGGGAATTATTCAAGCTTTAACGGATGGAATAAAACTACTGCTAAAAGAGGATATTATCCCATCTAGGGGGGATATTTGGTTATTTAGTATTGGACCAGTGGTAGTGTTGATACCTATTTTTTTAGGCTATTTAGTAATTCCCTTTGGTCGCCACATTGTTTTAATTGATCTTAGTATAGGCGTTTTTTTTTGGATTGCAATTTCAAGTATTGCTCCCCTTGGACTGCTTATAGCAGGATATGCATCCAATAATAAATATTCTTTTTTAGGTGGTCTCCGAGCTGCTGCTCAAGCTATTAGTTACGAAATTCCTTTAGCTTTATGTGTGTTATCTATATCTCTACGTGTGATTCGTTGGAATATGAGATTCATTTTTCCCTTTTTTAGTTATAAAAAGAGGGAAAAACAGAAGTTAATGGGATGAATATTCCGATCAAAAAACTAGATAGTCATATGGGTGAGATCAAACAGTTTACAAATCTTGCAGTAAGATGATTAAGTCCCATCCCCCATGTATAAGAGTGAGAGCATGCACAATCAGTGAAAACTGTGTGCCCCAGTTCATATATTAGTCATTGGGACCCAATAGCGGGGAGGCAAAGTATAAAAGTATGAAGTTACCGTCATTATATACTCAAAATCGAGCAAAGGTAGATGGTGAGAAACACCAAGATATAAAAAAGATTAGTGAAAAAAACAAAAGAAACTGATATCTAGACCAAAGATATTTCGATAGAAATGGGATAACAATAAGGACTTGACATTGGTAGGGATGATCAAGTAGTACTTCCCCAGAACCCCGATCTACAATATGTTTCTATCTACTTAAAAAAATGGCTATCCAGAACGAAGTAATCCTTTAACACAGTTTTCTTTCTCTCGCAAAAAAAAAATACTGAAGGTTAAGATAGGTTCAAAAGCTCCTATTATTTGTAGCAGACGGAATCTCATTGGTTCAATTTATGTATGATCTGGTGCTTTTTTTTATTGTGTTCTTTATTTCTTAATGACCATTGAGAAGCCGTATGAAGTGAAAGTTTCACGTACGGTTTTGGAATAGAGATGAAAACAGTGATGTTTCTGTCGACTATAATTATCGAATAGTTCAAGTACAATTGATATAGTTGAAGCACAGTGCAGATATGGTTTTTTAGGATGGAATTTGTGGCGTCAGCCTATAGGGTTTTTAGCTTTTTTCATCTCATCTCTGGCAGAATGTGAAAGATTGCCCTTTGATTTACCAGAAGCGGAAGAAGAATTGGTAGCGGGTTATCAAACTGAATATTCGGGTATCAAATTTGGTTTATTTTACGTTGCTTCTTATCTAAATCTATTAGCTTCTTCATTCTTTGTAACAGTTCTTTACTTGGGCGGGTGGAACTTTTCAATTCCATTCATACCCATTCTGGAACATTTTGAATGGGATTCTATTTCTGGAATTAGCGGGGTCGTTAATATAACAATTGGGATCCTAATTATATTAGCTAAAGCCTATCTGTTCTTATTTATTTCTATCACGGCAAGATGGACCTTGCCTAGGATAAGAATGGACCAATTATTGGATCTTGGGTGGAAATTTCTTTTACCTATTGCTTTGGGTAATTTTTTACTAACAGCCTCTTTCCAACTTATTTTTTTATAACTAATATAACTAACTCTTTTTTCTTCGTGAAGAGATTCTTATCAATTTTGCAATATATCCAAATTTGATAGATCAAATCTATGAAGAGAAAGAAATTTCTATGATTATTCGAGGAGATTTTACACATGTTCTCCATGGTAACTGGGTTTATGAATTATAGTGAACAAGCAATACAGGCTGCGAGATACATTGGGCAAGGTTTTATGGTTACCTTATATCACATGAATCGTTTACCTATTACTATTCAATATCCCTATGAAAAATGGATCCCATCAGAACGATTTCGCGGGAGGATCCACTTTGAATTTGATAAATGTATTGCTTGTGAAGTATGCGTCCGTGTATGCCCGATCAATCTACCTGTTGTGGATTGGAAAGTCGGAATAGATATGGGGAAAAAACGATTGGAAAATTATAGTATTGATTTTGGAATTTGTATCTTTTGTGGAAATTGCGTGGAATATTGCCCCACAAATTGTCTAGCGATGACTGAAGAATATGAACTTTCGACCTATGATCGTCATGAATTAAATTATGATCACATTGCTTTAGGACGTTTACCAATATCCGTTGTTGAAGATTTAACAATTCAAACAATTCCGAGCTAAGCATATTAACTAACTTAGTATGTCTGAAGAAACTATGGACAAATTTTATGATCAAATCATTTCTACGATTATTCAGATTGAGCTCCGATTAAAGAGCATCTAAAAAAAAAAAGATTTCTCAAATCAGGAATAAATAATTCTATTGACATTCCATTAATAATGTCAGATGTATGATTGATCGAAATCGATTATTGAGCTATAGATTAATTAATCAGTGCCCATATCAAATGAAATTACAAATCCAGTATAGCATATAGGTAAATGGGCTAACTTTTTATTTAGTGAATGGGAGGAAATAATATTCAAAGTTATTGTACACATAATGAATCGACCTGAATCTATATCTGATATTCTTTTGTTGGCTCCTCTAACGCTAAGTCTTCTATTAGGAGGTATAGGAGTAGTATTACTTACTAATATAATTTATTCCGCTCTTTCATTGGGGTTAGTTCTAATTTGTATATCTTTTTTCTATATTATACTGAACGCGGATTTCGTAGCTGTTGCACAAATCCTGATCTACATAGGAGCTGTTAATATTTTGATTCTATTTGCTGTGATGTTGATAAATAATCCAAAATATCCCAATTATGCCGCTCCCTGGACTATCGGAGATAGCATTACTTCAATAGTTTGTACAAGTCTTTTTTGTTCACTAATTACTATTATCTTGAACATATCATGGTTCGGAATATTTCTGACTCAAAAATCAGATCAAATGTTAGAACGAGATTTAACGAACAATATTCAACGTATTGGGGCTCATTTATCCACTGATTTTTTCCTTCCATTCGAACTTATTTCTCTAATTCTTCTAATTGCTCTTATAGGAGCCATTACTATAGCTCGTCGAGAAGAAACAGTTTGAAAATGAAAGCTCTCGTGCGGCAGCGGCATAAATACGCTGTTTTATCTTCATAGATCGTGTCATGTAAATTAGAAACTACCACTTTTGTTTGTATCTGAAGAGATCAAGGTATGAAGAATTCCTCTATTATGCTCGAACATGCGCTTCTTTTAGGTGCTTATTTATTCTCTATCGGTATTTATGGGCTAGTAACAAGTCGAAACATGGTTAAAGCACTTATGTGTCTTGAGCTAATACTCAATGCAGTTAATTTAAACCTAGTAACATTCTCCTATTTTTTTGATAGTAGGCAAGTAAAGGGGGATATCTTTTCGATCTTTGTTATAGCTATTGCTGCTGCTGAAGCAGCTATTGGATTAGCTATTGTTCTGGCAATATATCGTAACAGAAAATCAACTCGTATCGATCAATTTAATTTGTCAAAATGGTAATAAAGATCTCCTTCCATATGAAAAATAATTTGTATATCTATTTCTATTCAAATAGATACTAGGTTTGTCTCCCTAAAAATAGATCTAAATCCTTTATTTATAGTTATAGTTTATAGAAGGATTTTTTTCTAAAATCAATCAAGAGCATAATTCATATTTTAACTCATTATCCAAATGATCTGTTTAAGACCAGATTGGGTAAAATGTTTTATAAAGCAAAAAGATAGAATCCGAATCTACTCATTATATCACCGATAATACAATTATTGATTTGCTTGATATTCATAATATATCATCACTGGCTATATATTAAAAAAATCTTATTCAATGAAACACTTTTTCTACTAATGGAGTTCTTAGATTCAATGGCACATTCAGTCAAAATTTATGATACATGTATTGGTTGTACCCAGTGTGTACGAGCGTGTCCCACAGATGTATTAGAAATGATACCTTGGGAAGGATGTAAAGCTAAGCAAATTGCTTCTGCTCCAAGAACAGAAGACTGCGTAGGTTGTAAGAGGTGTGAATCGGCTTGTCCAACGGATTTTTTAAGTGTACGTGTTTATTTATGGCATGAAACAACGCGCAGTATGGGTCTAGCTTACTGATCCATCAAAAAAGAAAAAGAGTTAGTCCCATACATATTTTTCATTCTCCTTTTCCTCTTTCACTGATCAAAACCCATAACCCATATTCGACCCAAAAATGAAGGCATGGGTTTTGATATAGAAAGTCTCTTTTCTCTTCATTATGAGTAATTTACCTTGGTTAACAATAATTGTTATTTTGCCCATATCTGCGGGGTTATTAATCCCTTTATTTCCCCATAAAGGAAATAAAATGATTCGATGGTATACCCTAGGTATTTGCTTATTAGATCTTCTTTTAATGACCTATATATTCCGTTATCATTATCATTTTGATAATTCATTAATCCAATTGGAAGAGGATTATAACTGGATAAACCTTATTCATTTTCATTGGAAACTGGGAATTGATGGATTTTCCATTGGGCTTATTTTATTAACGGGATTTATAACTACTTTAGCTACTTTAGCTGCTTGGCCAGTTACTCGAAATCCGCGATTATTCTATTTCTTGATGTTGGCAATGTACAGCGGACAATTGGGATTATTTGCTTCTCGAGATATTCTTCTTTTCTTTCTCATGTGGGAGTTGGAACTAATTCCTGTGTACTTACTTTTATGCATGTGGGGGGGAAAAAGACGTCTCTATTCAGCCACAAAATTTCTTTTGTATACTGCGGGTGGTTCCATTTTTATTTTAATGGGAGCTTTAAGTATGGGTCTCTATGGATCTCATGGACCAGCATTCGATTTCGAATTATTAGCTAAAAAAGATTATCCCATCACACTTGAAATGCTATTCTATTTAGGGTTTTTGATCGCTTATGCAATAAAATTACCAATCTTCCCTTTACATACCTGGTTACCGGATACTCATGGGGAAGCACATTATAGTACATGTATGCTTTTGGCCGGAGTTCTATTGAAAATGGGAGGATATGGGTTGATTCGGATCAATATGGAATTGTTACCTCATGCTCATTCTTTGTTTTCACCGTGGTTGATTATCATAGGAGCAGTGCAAATTATCTATGCAGCTCTAACTTCTATGGGTCAACGCAATTTGAAAAGAAGGATAGCCTATTCATCAATATCTCATATGGGTTTTGTAATTATAGGAATTGGTTCCATGACGTATACAGGTCTCAATGGAGCCATTTTGCAAATGATTTCTCATGGATTAATTGGCGCTGCACTTTTTTTCTTAGTAGGAACAAGTTATGATAGGATACGTACTCTTTTTCTTGATGAAATGGGAGGAATCGCTATATCAATTCCTAAAATCTTTACTATGTTCAGTAGCTTTTCAATGGCTTCTCTTGCATTGCCAGGAATGAGTGGTTTTGTAGCAGAATTTATGATATTTTTGAGCATAATTACTAATCATAATTATTCTTCGACCTTTCGGATCATTATTACTGCAATAGCGGCAATTGGAATGATATTAACTCCCATTTATTTGTTATCCATGTTACGCCGAATGTTTTATGGATATAAGGATTTTAATATCCCAAATCCTTATTTTCAAGATTCGGGACCACGCGAACTTTTTATTTTGATCTGTCTCTTTCTACCAATCATAGGTATTGGTCTTTACCCCGATCTAGTCCTATTTTTATATAGTGCTAAGGTGGAAGCTATTTTTTCTCAATCTTTCTATTTATCAAAATCATTTTTTTCATTTTAATAGAATCTTCCAGAAGAATTAGAAACTATAACTATATAATAGTTTCTAGTTATTTCTATCTTTATGAGAAGACATTAATACGAATGAAATAGAGAAAATCGCTCTCTAGTTCGAGTTATTTCAAGTAGTTTTTATCCCCTTTGAAATAACTTGGACGAACTCCCTATCAATTCAATAACATAGAATTACTGATGACTATTCGTAAATAATCAATATTTTTTATATTCTATTGTACAATAAATTATTAAATAAGAATAAGGTATCCTTTTTCATACTTATACAAAGTGTATATGCCAGAAACCAGATTTGAACTGGTGACACAAGGATTTTCAGTCCTCTGCTCTACCAACTGAGCTATCCCGGCTGTTCCCCTGTGCATGATACTAGCACAGTAACCAAACTCCTGTCAACTAGCAAAAAGGGTAAAAGACAGCATTTGAACGAGTAGAAGCAACGATACAACTAAAAACATCATTTATAACAATAAAAAATACACAATATATATATATATTGTGTATTATTTGTGTATGTTATATACAGTTATATACAAAGATGTATATAGAAGAGAAGCAGACATTGGTCATACAATTAAAACTTCTTATGTTCTAAGACACTTAACAAATCGAAAATAAAACAGATAACCTGGGGATAGAGGGACTCGAACCCTCACGATCTATAAAACCAACGGATTTTCCTCCTACTCCAATTTTCATTGTTGTTGACATTTACATGTAGAATTGGGCTCTATCTTTATCCTCGTACAATTAATTACTTCCAAAAATGGATTGTATCCAATCCAAATTATGTTGATTCGTTAGAATAGCTTCCGTTGAGTCTCTGCACCTATCCCGTTCTCGGAAAGGAAACTATTGTCTCTAGAAATCGGATTTGGCTCAGGATTGCCCATTCAAAATATCCCAGGGTTCCCTGGATTTGGATGCTATCACTTGGTAAGTTTCTATACCAAGGCTCAAAAAATTTAAGTCCGTAGCGTCTACCGATTCCGCCATATCCCCTTCTTGTAGAACGAAATCATAAAACAATAATTGCATCCCATCAATTATTTCATTTGCATGAGCATTATTTCTGCATTTTTGATGCAATGTTATTATCGTCCCATCTTACACCGCAAAAATATACCTTTCTCTACTTAGAATCTTATCGAAATCATATTTCCCTTCTATAAGTCTTTTTTCAATTCAATAATACTGTTCCACCTGGGACGGAAGGATTCGAACCTTCGAAATAACAGGACCAAAACCTGCTGCCTTACCGCTTGGCCACGCCCCATTATTGTTTTATAATAATCCATTAAGATAAATTGATGCAATGTTTCATTTGAGTCTGAATTGCATTATTATATTATAATTCGATTCGCTAGAATTATAGCGATTTCGAAGAGATCTTTTCAGCCAATAAGCATGTGATACTGCATACATATGAGCCTGCTTAGCTCAGAGGTGAGAGCGTCGCACTTGTAATGCGATGGTCATCGGTTCGATCCCGATAGCTGGCTCGTTCTTATTCTTTCCACTTCTTACCATTATAAACCATAGATCGTTAAAATCTATGAAATAAGGAAAAGACTCTTACTTTTCGTATCGTCGGTCCGCCGGGTCTGTCGTGGCATGATTCGTTTCAACTAGAAACGCAATGATTGAAACATATCTTATTTTTTCTCTCTACAATATTTTGATTTTCAAATTGAAGAGAATTTGTTTCTCTCTCCGTATAGAAAATCATTCCAATATTCGTGCTGTTTATATTATTCTTCTTTCCAACATTAATTTATGTCATTTCTTGAAATAAGGAGTTTTTTATGTCCCGTTATCGCGGACCTCGTTTAAAAATAATAAATCGTCTCAAAACTTTACCAGGACTAAGTAAGAAAACACCCAACAGAATTCAAAAGCCTATAAAAAAAAAACATTCTAAACCTCTTAAATCTTCTAAATATCCTGTACGTCTAAAAGAAAAACAAAGATTACGTTTTCATTATGGACTTCCAGAGCGCCAATTACTTCAATATGTTCGTATTGCTAGAAGAGCCAAGGGATCAACAGGTCAGGTTCTATTACAATTACTGGAAATGCGCTTGGATAATATCCTTTTTCGATTGGGTATGGCGCTTACTATTCCTGAAGCCAGACAATTAGTCAACCATAGGCATATCCTGGTCAATGGTCGTATAGTAGATATACCAAGTTACCGTTGCAAACCCCAAGATTTAATTTCTATAAAAGAGAAACAAGGATTGAGAAATATAATGAAGAAAAATATAGAGATTTTTCAAAAGGATAAAATGAGGGTGCCCCCCCATTTAAATCGGATTAAACAAAAGTCACAGTATAGTGGATTAGTAAAAAAAATAATAGATAATAAGCGTATCGGTTTGAAGATTAATGAATTATTGGTCGTAGAATACTATTCCCGTCGAGTTTAAATTATTCCCAATTTAAAGGGAATGAAAAGAAAGGATTTCTGCACATTTGTTCCTCTGTATGTTACATGACAATGTTATTGTCATTGAATAAATATTTCTTTTTTTCAATATTTTTTTCTCTACCCCGAAATGGAAGGAGATTGTGGGAAAATGAAACCATCCTATCGGGTTTAGATTAATGATAAAACGATGCAAAAAAGAATACATAATATACGGAAAGAGAGGGATTCGAACCCCCGGTAAACAGAAGCCTACATAGCAGTTCCAATGCTACGCCTTGAACCGCTCAGCCATCTTTCCTACACCTTTAATTTGTCGACAAAATGAAAACAACAAGTTTTTATTTTCTAATTCATGCCAAAAAAAAATGAGATAACTGACTTTTGCATAAGTCAAGTCTTTTTGAATAAAGACAGACAGAAGAGTATTTACCAAAGTTGCTTTTCTTCTTATTTCAAGATATTTTCTTTCATCAATCTAATATTATTCTTTTAGAATATTAGGATTTTTATTGCCCGATCCAATTGTGAAATTAAGCCAGATCTATTGATAGATTCTATAATTATTATAGAATAATTTCCTATAATTAGTGAAAATAATTCTTCGATCGGTAAGTCAATTAATGGTACAAATTGCATCATAATGACACAAATTCTATCATAATTATATTATATGCTCAATAGATTCTATACTTATATAATTATAATAATAAGTATGCACAAACACAATCAATCATCATTTTTTCATTTTATGCCAATTTGCCGTTTACTTACTCGTTTGATCGTTGGGGTCGTGAGCAACCGAGCGCGAAACAGAAACATTTTCTCAAATTTTTTTTATTGATTGCTATCAATTTAATCCACTCTTTCAAATATTCCCAATTTTTCTTTATTCAGTTTACATATTTGCGATCGTAAGGAAATTTATTATGCTATTGTGCATTGGCAAATAATTTTGTTCATGGAATCATTTCCGTATGGGGAATGAAAGAAATTATCAAATTTATAAATTGACTATGCCTAGATCTCAGAGAAATGACAATTTTATCGACAAGACTTTCACAATTGTAGCGGATATATTATTGCGGATAATCCCAATGGCTTCAGGGGAGAAAAAGGCATTTACCTATTACAGAGATGGTGTGATTTGATTTTTTTTCTTTCTACTTTTTTTGATATTCTATTTATTAAAAGTGAAAACTGACGTTTAGTGAAGGTGAGTTTTACAAATAGAACAATTCTTTCTGTCGTGTATCCCCGATTTACGCAGCCTTAGATGCTTTGATCTTCTGAGATTCTAGTATTAAGCGAAAGGTTATATCTATTTTAATGGTCAAATCTATATGATAGGTGTGCATAAGGGAAAAAGCACTACGCGTTAAAATCGACAACACAAATGCTTCGTTATAATAACTATATAATACATTTTTTTATTTTTATTAAGGGCTAGTTAGAATGGTTGAGGCAACAAACATCCATCTCGTTTGTATTTCGGATACCGCTAGAACCATCGGAGACTGTTGGAGTGAATAATTCCCGTAAAATACAATGCGTTAAGGACAAAGAAATTGTTAGAGGTTATGTTTGTAGTGCTAAGCTAAAATACTTTATTATTTAGAATATAATAATAAAATATTATTTAGAATATAATAATAAATAAATCTTTGCAAGAAGGATAGCTAGAGATTCATTGGAAATACACTAGTTCCTGCTAATTCATAATCATAAGGAAAATCTTTTTTCGTGTCAATTGATTTCTTTTCTTATTCTGTATTAAAAAAGGAGGAGCCGTATGAGGTGAAATTTTCATGTACGGTTTTGAAGCGGAGATCATTTCAATTGAATGAACGACCGTAACGAATGTCAGCTCAATCGGAAGGGGAATATGCGGAAGCTTTACAAAATTATTATGAAGCCATGCGACCGGAAATTGACCCCTATGACCGAAGTTATATATTGTATAATATAGGTCTTATCCACACAAGTAATGGGGAACATACTAAGGCTTTAGAATATTATTTTCAGGCATTAGAACGAAACCCGTCTTTACCACAAGCTCTTAATAACACGGCCTTGATCTGTCATTACGTGCGGCTATCTGTACTATAGAATGAATTCGTTTAGTACGGAAAAGAAAAGAGGCTTTCTACATATGCACCGTCCAAAACAACGGTTTTCTATCAGCTGTAGTCAAAAGAATACCCCTCATAGGAGCCCAAATATGAATGGGTAAATTAAATATAGCCTGGATAGTCCATGGATAAAATAAAATCAATTCAATTGATGGAGAAAGCACCATAAAGATCAATTATTGAAAGTTCGGGCTGATACGATCAAATCTGCTCATGGGCAAAAATAAGGAATCTATTTATGTAGTAGAGTTGATTTACTAGGTTATTGAGCAGCGGTGTAGCATCAGATCCTAAAGACGTGAAGTAATACTTTCCTACCAGGAAAGTATTACTTCAAAAATTTCTATATAGAGATAGTTACCTTTTAAAAAGATTTTTATCTCGATAATCTGAAGTAGACCGTTTTATTTCTAATACTTCATCTTTTTACGGTGGGAGAAAAGAGAAAACTTAATCATTTATCGAAAGTGAAGTTTGAAACTCATGTCATTGACCCATTCTGTTCTTTCGATTAAGCTGAACGTATTTACCTACTCTATTTTGGAAGTTTGGGTACAAGGACTAAAGAATAGTTAATTGAGCCGTATGAGGTAGGAAACTCTCAAGTACGGTTCTAAGGGAAGAAAACTTTTAGAAGTTACTCTATCCCGACCGAGGAGAACAGGCCATTCAACAGGGAGATCCTGAAATTGCGGAAGCTTGGTTTAATCAAGCTGCTGAATATTGGAAGCAAGCTATAGCACTTGCTCCAAGCAATTATATCGAAGCACAAAATCGGTTAAAGATTACAGGACGTTTTCGAGAATGAAAATCTCCCGATTCCTATAGTTAAGATGATGAAATTTATCATGTTATTCGAACGAATTAGCTTCTCTTATTGCATAATCATTATGAAAAAATAGAAAATAGAACAAAGAATACAATCTATGGATTGTTCAAAAAAATCTTTTTAATATGAGTAAATATCGTGCATAAATAGAATTTATGAAAGATTCATCAATTCATAAAGTTCTTTTGAATCATAAAAGTGATAAATATGGGTCCAGAGATATGCATAAATAAATCTGGATATGAAAATAATGATTGTATCATATTTATATATCTTACCATATCTTACCACTGGGCGAGAAAGTTTTATATCTCGTAACGGTCCATTAAGCACCTATCGGATATGTCATAATAAATTTGAAGATCTGCCTCAAATCGACTTTCGTATCATAGTCACTCCAATTCTAAACTGGGAAATAAAGAGAGGGACGAGTTTAGAATATATAGTCATTTTTTCTTTTTTTTTTTCAAAAATTCGGCGGGTTTTTTCTCATGTCTCGTCTGGAAAGAGGAGAACTCAATGACCATTCGTTCACCGGAAGAAGTAAAGATCATAGTGGAGAGGGATCCTGTTAAAACCTCATTTGAAAAATGGGCTAAACCTGGTCATTTCTCAAAGACACTAGCTAAGGGACCCAATACTACCACCTGGATCTGGAACCTACATGCTGATGCTCATGATTTTGATAGCCATACCAATGATTTGGAAGAGATCTCTCGCAAAGTATTTAGTGCTCATTTTGGTCAATTAGCCATCATATTTATTTGGCTAAGTGGGATGTACTTTCACGGTGCTCGTTTCTCCAATTATGAAGCATGGTTAGGCGATCCTACTCACATTAAACCCAGTGCTCAGGTAGTTTGGCCGATAGTAGGCCAAGAAATTTTGAATGGAGATGTGGGTGGAGGTTTTCGAGGAATACAAATCACCTCTGGGTTCTTCCAAATTTGGCGAGCATCCGGAATAACTAGTGAATTGCAACTTTACTGCACCGCAATTGGTGCATTGATTTTTGCAGCGTTAATGCTTTTTGCTGGTTGGTTCCATTATCACAAAGCTGCTCCAAAATTGGCTTGGTTTCAAGATGTAGAATCCATGTTGAACCACCATTTAGCAGGGTTACTAGGACTTGGCTCTCTATCTTGGGCAGGACACCAAATACACGTTTCTTTACCTATTAATCAACTCTTAGATGCTGGAGTGGACCCTAAAGAGATACCGCTTCCTCATGAATTTATTTTAAATCGTGAGCTTTTAGCTCAACTTTATCCCAGTTTCGCTGAGGGATTGACCCCATTTTTCACTCTGAATTGGTCGAAATATTCAGAATTTTTGACTTTTCGTGGAGGACTCAACCCAGTAACGGGGGGTCTGTGGCTGACCGATACTGCACACCACCATTTGGCTATTGCAGTTCTTTTTCTAATTGCTGGTCATATGTATAAAACCAATTGGGTTATTGGTCATAACCTCAAGGATATTTTGGAGGCTCATAAAGGTCCATTTACAGGGGAAGGACATAGAGGTCTTTACGAGATCTTAACTACTTCATGGCATGCTCAATTAGCTCTTAACCTAGCTATGTTAGGATCTTTAACTATTGTCGTAGCTCATCATATGTATTCTATGCCTCCCTATCCATATCTAGCTACTGACTATGGTACCCAACTATCTCTGTTCACGCACCATATGTGGATTGGTGGATTTCTCATAGTTGGCGCTGCTGCACATGCAGCTATTTTTATGGTAAGAGACTATGATCCGACTACTCAGTACAACAATCTTTTAGACCGTGTTCTGAGACATCGTGATGCAATTGTATCACACCTCAACTGGGTATGTATTTTCTTAGGTTTCCATAGTTTTGGTCTATATATTCATAATGATACTATGAGTGCTTTAGGACGTTCTAAAGATATGTTTTCAGATACTGCTATCCAATTACAACCTATCTTTGCTCAATGGATACAAAACACTCATGCTTTAGCACCCAGTTTGACAGCTCCTGATGCAACAGCAAGTACCAGCTTAACCTGGGGAGGTGGTGATTTGATAGCAGTAGGTGCCAAAGTGGCCTTGTTGCCTATTCCATTAGGAACTGCGGATTTTCTAGTGCACCATATTCATGCATTTACTATCCATGTGACTGTATTAATATTACTTAAAGGTGTTTTATTTGCTCGCAGTTCTCGTTTAATACCCGATAAAGCGAATCTTGGTTTTCGTTTTCCTTGCGATGGGCCTGGTAGAGGAGGAACATGCCAAGTATCTGCCTGGGATCATGTCTTCTTAGGGTTATTCTGGATGTACAATGCAATTTCGGTAGTAATATTTCATTTTAGTTGGAAAATGCAGTCCGATGTTTGGGGTAGTATAAGTGATCAGGGAGTGGTAACTCATATTACAGGAGGAAACTTTGCGCAGAGTTCCGTTACAATTAACGGGTGGCTCCGTGACTTTCTATGGGCACAAGCTTCTCAAGTAATCCAATCTTACGGTTCTTCATTATCTGCATATGGTCTTTTATTCTTAGGTGCTCATTTCGTTTGGGCCTTTAGTTTAATGTTCCTATTTAGTGGCCGTGGATATTGGCAAGAACTTATTGAATCTATTGTTTGGGCCCATAATAAATTAAAAGTTGCTCCTGCTATCCAGCCAAGAGCCTTGAGTATTGTTCAAGGACGCGCTGTAGGAGTAGCTCATTACCTTCTGGGTGGAATTGTCACAACATGGGCGTTCTTCCTAGCAAGAATTATTGCAGTAGGATAATGGCTAGGAGGATAAAGCATTATGGCATCAAGATTTCCAAAGTTCAGCCAAGGCTTGGCCCAGGACCCAACTACTCGTCGTATTTGGTTTGGTATTGCTACTGCACATGACTTTGAGAGTCATGATGATATTACCGAAGAGCGCCTTTATCAAAAGATTTTTGCTTCTCACTTTGGTCAGTTAGCTATAATTTTTCTGTGGACCTCTGGTAATTTGTTCCACGTAGCTTGGCAAGGCAATTTCGAAGCATGGGTCCACGACCCCTTACATATAAGACCTATTGCTCATGCAATTTGGGATCCTCATTTTGGTCAACCGGCCGTAGAAGCCTTTACCCGAGGAGGTGCTCCCGGTCCAGTCAATATTGCTTATTCCGGTGTTTATCAATGGTGGTATACAATTGGTTTACGCACTAATGAAGATCTTTATACTGGAGCTCTTTTCTTGCTATTTCTTTCTGCTCTCTTTTTAACAGCGGGTTGGTTGCATCTACAACCTCAATGGAAACCAAGTGTTTCATGGTTTAAAAATGCCGAGTCTCGTCTAAATCATCATTTATCAGGGCTCTTCGGAGTCAGTTCTTTGGCTTGGACGGGGCATTTAGTTCATGTGGCTATTCCTGAATCAAGAGGAGAGCACATAAGGTGGGATAATTTTTTAGATATAGTACCACATCCCCAAGGATTGGAACCACTTTTTACAGGTCAGTGGAATCTTTATGCTCAAAATCCTGATTCCAGCAGTCATTTATTTGGTACCGCTAAAGGGGCGGGAACTGCTATTTTAACTCTTCTCGGGGGATTCCATCCACAAACTCAAAGTTTGTGGCTAACTGATATCGCACATCATCATTTAGCTATTGCATTTGTGTTTTTCATTGCTGGTCATATGTATAGAACCAACTTTGGGATTGGACACAGCATAAAAGATATTTTAGAAGCACATGTTCCTCCGGGAGGCTTATTAGGACGCGGGCATAAGGGTCTTTACAACACAATCAATAACTCTCTTCACTTTCAATTAGGTCTTGCTCTAGCTTCTTTGGGAGTTGTTACTTCTTTAGTAGCTCAACACATGTATTCTTTGCCTGCCTATGCATTCATAGCACAAGATTTTACTACTCAAGCTGCTTTGTATACTCATCATCAATACATTGCCGGATTCATTATGACGGGGGCATTTGCTCATGGAGCTATATTTCTCATTAGAGATTATAATCCAGAACAAAATAAGGATAATGTATTGGCGAGAATGTTGGAGCATAAGGAAGCCATAATATCTCATTTGAGTTGGGTTAGTCTATTCCTAGGTTTTCATACCTTGGGACTTTATGTTCATAACGATGTTATGCTCGCTTTTGGTACTCCAGAAAAGCAAATCTTGATTGAGCCTATATTTGCTCAATGGATACAATCTGCTCATGGTAAGACCTTATATGGCTTTGATGTGCTCTTATCTTCAGCAAATGATCCAGCATTCAATGCCGGAAAAAGCTTATGGTTACCCGGTTGGTTGAATGCTATTAACGATAATAAAAATTCGCTCTTCTTAACAATTGGTCCCGGAGACTTTTTGGTTCATCATGCTATTGCTCTAGGTTTGCATACGACTACGTTGATTTTAGTAAAAGGTGCTTTAGATGCGCGCGGTTCTAAGCTAATGCCTGATAAGAAAGATTTTGGTTATAGTTTTCCTTGCGATGGTCCGGGACGGGGCGGTACTTGCGATATTTCGGCCTGGGATGCTTTTTATTTAGCAGTTTTCTGGATGTTGAATACCATTGGATGGGTTACTTTCTATTGGCATTGGAAACATATAACCTTATGGCAGGGAAATGTAGCCCAATTTAATGAGTCTTCCACTTATTTAATGGGGTGGTTAAGAGATTATCTTTGGTTAAATTCTTCACAACTAATTAATGGATACAATCCTTTTGGTATGAACAGTTTATCTGTTTGGGCGTGGATGTTCTTATTTGGACATCTTGTTTGGGCTACTGGATTTATGTTTCTTATTTCTTGGCGTGGATATTGGCAAGAACTGATTGAAACTCTTGCATGGGCTCATGAACGCACACCTCTGGCTAATTTAGTTCGATGGAGAGATAAGCCGGTAGCTCTTTCCATTGTTCAAGCACGATTAGTTGGATTAGCTCACTTTTCTGTAGGCTATATATTCACCTATGCAGCTTTCTTAATCGCCTCTACATCAGGTAAATTCGGTTAATTCTTTTTATACACAGTTTTTAGATTTTGAAATCTAATCTCTGTGTATAAAAAGAAGGAGTAATCCACGTAATACTTCTCCATCTCAAATTTGATCTATATTCTTTATATAAAGTAGCTGAATCATTATGGCAAGAAAAAGTCTCATTCAAAGAGAGAAAAAGAAACAAAGATTGGAAAGGAAATATAATTTGCTTCGCCAATCTTTGAAAAAAGAGATGAGCGAAGTCTCATCACTGGATGAAAAATTGGAAATTTATAGAAAATTACAATCTCTACCGCGTAATAGTGCACCTACGCGTCTTCGCCGACGTTGTTTGAAGACTGGAAGACCCAGAGCCAATTATAGAGACTTTGAATTATCCGGATATATAATCCGTGAAATGGCTCACGCATGTTTGTTGGCTGGGGTAACAAAATCGAGTTGGTAGGGTAAAGAAAAGAATTATTTTCAAGTTATTGTGATGATAGTCCCTCCCTATATAAGGGGGGGGAAATAGCATACCCAAGGGATTGCTCGATGTACCCATTTTAATGGTATTATAAGAAAGGTTAATATGAAGGGATAACGCGGAGTAGAGCAGTTTGGTAGCTCGCAAGGCTCATAACCTTGAAGTCATGGGTTCAAATCCCATCTCCGCAAAGACACAATAAATTTCATATATCTTGGCTGTATCGTATAAATACGATACAAATACGACTAAACCAATACGATAACTTTCTATTCTACAGATAGGCGGGTAGCGGGAATCGAACCCGCATCTTCTCCTTGGCAAGGAGAAATTCTACCATTCAACCATACCCGCATTTGACTCGTTATATGGGTATAATATATACCCATATATTACCATTCTATGGAGGTCAATTTTTCTATTTCAATAGACAATTATCAATCATATTAATAATAACCTCTCCTTTGAGCACTTTCATTACCTGGTTTTTTATTTATCGCAAATTCAATTCCTTTGTGAATTAATTTAGGCCCAGGGGGAGGAAGGAAGATCAATATATCTATCTTAAGATATGAAAGAATTTAGAATACCTACTAAAAAGACTAATCCAATCCATAATGATACACCTGAAAATAGTACATTTTTTTTACTTGACCAGCCATTAGGAGAGGCAAGTGCGACAGGTACACCAATCACTAGTAGAATTGAAATTGCAATTAATGCAAACAAAGACGATTGGAACGCAATAGTCATGATTGTAATCTTAAAAGCTTCCAACAGATTCAAAAGGCTATACCATTCGATCCCTATCCGGTCTTTTTAATTAAAATGCACTACGGATTTTTATTTGATCATAAATGAATCGAAATTTTCAAATTCCGAGTATAAAGAAAGAATAAGCAAATTTTCTTTTTATCATCATAATAGTTAGTTATATATAACTATTATAACTATAGACAGATATTATCTGTCGGGATAAAATGAGTTATGCTCATTGGGGAGAGATGGCCGAGTGGTTGATGGCTCTGGTCTTGAAAACCGGTATAGTGAAAAACTATCGAGGGTTCGAATCCCTCTCTCTCCTTTTGTTGATCGAACAATTGAACCTAGCTTATGAAAAAAAAGTCCTAGATAGAACTAGAACTTAGTTCAGTACAAATAAAGAATGCTCGGCTATATATAGTGTAGCCGAGCAACAAGGATTCAGTTGGAAGAATAATGAATGGCAAAGGACATAACTATCTTTCTAATAATCTAAAAAGAAATTAGATATTTATAGTTTTATCTCTGGTTTAATTAAGAGGGGTCATGGAAAGAACAGGTTCAAAATCACGATCAATTCCTTTCTCAAATCCTGCTGCAGCTGCACGAGCTCTTCCTGCATGCCACAAATGACCTACGAAAAAGAAAAATCCTAGAACAAAATGAGAAGTGGCTAACCAACTTCGAGGTGAGACATAATTGACCGCATTAATTTCGGTAGCTACACCACCCACAGAATTTAAAGAACCTAAAGGAGCATGAGTCATATATTCTGCTGAACGTCGTTCTTGCCAAGGTTGTATGTCTCTTTTCAGCTTACTCAGGTCCAAACCATTAGGACCTCTTAAAGGTTCCAACCAGGGAGCACGAAGATCCCAAAAACGCATCGTTTCCCCTCCAAAAATAATTTCTCCAGTAGGAGAACGCATAAGATATTTACCTAAACCAGTGGGCCCTTGGGCAGACCCCACACTAGCTCCAAGACGCTGGTCTCTAACTAGAAAAGTAAATGCTTGTGCTTGAGAGGCCTCTGGACCGGTAGGTCCATAGAATTCACTGGGATAAGCTGTATTGTTAAACCAAACAAAACAACAAGCAATGACACCAAAGACAGAGAGAGCTGCCAAACTATAAGATAAGTAAGCTTCTCCGGACCATACAAACGCACGGCGAGCCCACGCAAAAGGTTTTGTTAAGATGTGCCAGATACCACCGAAGATACAAATGGAACCTAACCACACATGTCCTCCAATTAGATCTTCTAGATTGTCCACACTAACAATCCATCCCTCCCCTCCAAAAGGGGATTTTAGTAAATAACCAAATATAGTACTTGGGTTAAGCGTAAGGTTCGTAATTTTTCTTATATCTCCACCGCCGGGAGCCCAGGTATCATATATGCCACCAAAATACAAAGCCTTAAACACTAGGAGAAAAGCACCAACACCTAGCAAGATTAGGTGAATACCTAAAATTGTGGTCATTTTGTTCCTATCTTTCCATACATAACCAAAAAATGGAAAAGATTCTTCTAAAGTTTCGGGTCCAATTAGTGCGTGATAAATACCACCGAAGCCTAAAACTGCAGAAGAAATTAAGTGAAGTACCCCGGATACAAAATAGGGAAAAGTGTCCACAATTTCCCCACCAGGACCGACTCCCCATCCTAGAGTAGCTAGATGGGGAAGTAAAATCAATCCTTGTTCATACATAGGTTTTTCTGGTACAAAATGAGCCACCTCAAATAAATTCATTGCTCCAGCCCAGAATACAATTAATCCGGCATGAGCCACATGAGCTCCAAGTAATTTGCCTGACAAATTAATAAGTCGAGCATTACCAGCCCACCAAGCGAAACCAGTGGTTTCTTGGTCACGACCAGCTAAAGTTAGAGTTCCATTAAAGAGCGTTTCCACGGGGTAGAACCTCCTCAGGGAATATAAGATTTTCATGAGGCTGATCCTGAGCCGCCATCCAAGCACGAATACCTTCGTTCAAAAGAATATTTTTTGTATAAAAAGTCTCAAATTCAGGATCTTCTGCTGCACGAATCTCCTGGGAAACAAAATCATAAGCACGTAAGTTTAGAGCTAGGCCAACTACTCCAATGGCACTCATCCATAAACCGGTCACCGGCACAAATAACATGAAGAAATGTAACCAACGTTTATTGGAAAAAGCAACCCCAAAAATTTGGGACCAGAAACGGTTCGCAGTGACCATAGAATAAGTCTCTTCGGCTTGAGTTGGGTTAAAAGCACGGAATGTATTTGCACCATCACCGTCTTCAAATAAAGTATTTTCTACGGTAGCACCGTGAATAGCACATAGAAGAGCAGCACCCAATACTCCGGCAACTCCCATCATATGAAATGGATTCAAGGTCCAATTATGAAAACCTTGAAAAAAGAGGATAAATCGGAAAATAGCTGCTACGCCAAAACTAGGCGCAAAAAACCAACCAGATTGACCTAATGGATAGATCAAGAATACGGAAACAAAAACAGCAATCGGAGCAGAGAACGCAATTGCATTATAAGGTCGTAATTGCACAGATCGAGCAAGTTCAAATTGGCGTAACATAAAGCCTATTAGACCAAAAGCACCATGAAGAGCAACGAAAGTCCATAGACCACCTAACTGACACCAGCGAGTAAAATCTCCTTGTGCTTCAGGACCCCATAATAGCAGCAAAGAATGTGCCAAACTATTAGCAGGCGTAGAAACTGCAGCAGTTAAAAAATTACAACCTTCCAAATAGGAGCTGGCCAATCCGTGAGTATACCACGAAGTCACAAAAGTTGTGCCCGTGAACCATCCGCCTAGTGCAAAATAAGCACAAGGAAAAAGCAATAAACCGGACCAACCCACAAAAACAAAACGGTCTCTGCGTAGCCAGTCATCCATAATATCAAATAAAGTTTGTTCCTCTTTGGAAGACTTTCCAAGAGCTATAGTCATAGTAATCCTCCTATTTCACTATTTCAACCTTTTCCGAACACCCTATTTGATAGAATCAAAGGGTATAGTTTTACATTGAAATATTTATGGACAATTTTTCATCCATCATCCCTTTCAATAAATCGGGTTTCGAAGATTCCTTATTGGCACGGATTTGATATTGAAACCGAATTACTTATATATAGTGAATAGTAAATGCATGATAATTCGAAGTTGTTTCTATTTCATTTTTTTCTTCTCTTTTTTTTATCTCAATTCCAATCTATTTTCTACTGGTAGAATGACCGAGATAAAATGTCTTGTACAAACATAGTAAGAATGTTTGGTACATCATAATCGAATTATGCTTTTCAATTCGACAGAATATCCAATTAACAACCAAATATGAGAGTATTCGAATAATTTCAATTGATTGAAGGTTCACTTTCAAAATCTACCTCAATTTTCAATATAAGAATAACTTATATTATTAATCAGTCAATGGGTTAGGTTCACTTACTTCTCATTTTTATTGAGTTTTCATTTAGTTTTAAAGTAATACGTACTAATTTCCATTAGTAATTCTTCAATGAAAAATACGAAAGTGAAGTAGATTATGCCTAATCTTATACTATTTCTCGTCTTATTAGTAGCGAGATATAAGAAAAAAAGTTCTATCTAAATTATCTATATATATGTTAGTTGTCCTCAATTATATTAACATGTTCTATTCCGTGATAACAAAAAGAGGTATAATTGCAGCTTTTTTGTCTTAATCAAATAAATGTTAAAAATAACAACTGGGCTTTATTGAGCCCTTTATCGGGCTTGAACCAATGACTTACGCCTTACCATGGCGTTACTCTACCCCTGAGTTAAAAGGGCTTTTGACCATTTCATTACCAATGGAGAAGTCTATTAACATATTCGATAGATGCCAAATAATGGGGTGAATAATAGAACTAAATTAATTGAATATAGTTCTATTGTCGATTCTGACAACACAAGAAGAATATTAAATAATGAAATATGAAGAAAGATTCTTTTATATTGACAAATTCCTAGGGATTTGAATATTATAACAATAGCCCCTATCGTCTAGTGGCCCAGGACATCTCTCTTTCAAGGAGGCAACGGGGATTCGATTTCCCCTAGGGGTACTAGGTAGGCTAGGAAAGTCATTATACTACCTAATTAGGTACTATAATCAACTTCCCATTTTTTCCTGGGTCGATGCCCGAGTGGCTAATGGGGACGGACTGTAAATTCGTTGGCAATATGCCTACGCTGGTTCAAATCCAGCTCGGCCCAATACCAACTTGATAGATTGAGATAGATATTTATCTATCAGATAAGAAAGGTGATTGGTTTTTGAATCCCCTACCCTCTAATCCTATACTGTAATAGAGAAAGAATCGGAACGAACAGATACTTTTGATATATAATATAAATTTGAAAGATAAAAGTTTTCAAAAATACGACCCGGCACACGGCACAGTTTTTTTTTATGACAGTTTAGTCAATAAACTGTACCTAGTGGGATTGTAGTTCAATTGGTTAGAGTACCGCCCTGTCAAGACGGAAGTTGCGGGTTCGAGCCCCGTCAGTCCCGATTCAATAAATTGAACAATTGTTTGAGCGATTCCTACCCCAAACAAGAGAAAAAAAGGAAAATATCTTTTTTTACACATACACATTTGTGTGTGTGGATTCGCCGAATTATTAGATCCGCAATCTTTTTTTCCTTGAGAAAAAAAAAGGGGGGGTATCGTAGTAAGATAGATCTGTGTTAGGAAGAATACCGTGTATAGATTTACGCTCTGCGTTCATCTCTCATATTTTTGTTTGCTCATCAATTTTTTACTAGACCCTTTTTGGCTATTTCTAGGATCCTCTTCTAATATATAATAGACATTAACATAAAAAAAGAGATACTCTATGAGATCAAATCTCGAGTTATTTTAAAACGAAGCGAAAATCAATCATGGAAGTAAATAACCTTGCATTTATTGCTATTCTATTATTCATTGCAGTGCCCACTGCTTTTCTAATCGTCATTTACGCACAAACGAAGCCTCAAAGTGAACTAGAGTGACTACTTAGAATCTAGAATTAGTCTAAATCGTTACTATAAAAAAGTAATAGCGGTTAGTATATTTTTTTTGATTTTGAGAAGAAGTAATTACAAAAGAAAAAAGAAATTGTCGTTTGTACCACTTATATACAGATTTTGGATAAGTAGATCTAAATTAGAATTCTAATTTGTTGGGAACTAGACATAATTTCTTCCATATCTCTGGAAAAATTGATGTAAAAAAATTGATTGTAAATAAAAACATAGGTGTTATCAATATTTTTTTAATATCTCAAAAAATATTGATAATACGAATACGCATTGTTTACTATTCCATAGTAATATACAAAATTGTCAATTGTAAAGGCAAAAATTTGATATGGAAAAGACAGAGCAATAATGCTCCATATGCTTTAACATCTGTAAACAGATGTATAGTGAAAAATAGTATGGTTCGCTATATAAAATTCTACTTCATATTTTAAAAATATGAAGTATGAATTTTATACTATAACATGATCAATTTGATATCTATTAATCATCTCGTTGATAATTTAACGATAGATCAAATCAAATAATTAATGATAGTAATGATTTAATCATCGTAATAATCATTGTTTATTTGTTTTGAACAGAACGATTAAAAACAGAAGGACTATTCAAATTCTATTAAATTCCACTTCTACCCCATACTACGAGTGAAAGAGAAAAAGTAAAAACTACCATTAGAGCAGCCCAAGCGATACCGACTATATCCATACGAATCCCTCTCTTTGATAAAAACTGAAAAAAAAAGTAAAAAAAAAAAGAATAATATCATTATTGATTCTTGATGATAATGGAACTATTCAAAATGGTGCAAAGTGGGAATCTTCTACCTTCCTATTCTGAAAGGATGAGGCGATAGTAGAGGCTTCTCAAAAACTAATTACTAGAAATATAAACTACCTATCAGATCAGGCATTAACGATAAAATTGAATTTTATTTGCTAGTATTAGCAATAGCACCTGAAGCTACACAAGTTGTCTCCAAAAGACATGGATAGAAATAGAGACTTTTCTATTTGTTTAGACTACCAAGGCGACACCCAGATTTGAACTGGGGATCGAGGATTTGCAGTCCCCTGCCTTACCACTTGGCTATGTCGCCATCCCCATATCTAGTTATATCCTAAAGGAAAAAGATATTTTGCTTTATTTATCGAGGATGATATGTAAGGTATTTCACGTATTCTTGTTTATCACTCGGATATGCCGTATAACCAATTTATAGTCCCCAGGTCTATATAGGGGATTTAGACTTTTCCAATAGGAAAAAAGGGATTGGTTTTCAATTATCTTATTGAAGTGGAACCTATAACCTATTAATATCGGTTAGGAATTTAAGTTACTGCCTCTAGTATAGAATAGGAATTTAATTTAGAGTACCTAATTAGTATACTAAATCCACTTTTGTCTGTCAATAACTAGAGAATTTACAACTATAGAAATATTTACATCATATATCATAATTTTAATAATAAAAGAGAATAGCTTCTTTTTTTTGATATAGTGAACAAAGCATGTCAATTTTTTGTCGAATTTATTCGTCTAGATTAATGGGGAATACAATATCGAAATATAAAATTTACTATAGATAATATAGGATAGCAAACATTCAATGCGATTAGAAGAAAATAAAGGAATATTTACAATTCCCCAATTTGGTAAAATACAACTTGAAGGATTTTTTCGTTTTATCAATCAAGGCTTAATAGAAGAAATCAATAACTTTTCAAAAATGGAAAGCTCAAATAAAAAGATAAAAATTCTTCTTTTTGGTTCTGAATATAAACTAACAGAACCTTTCATTAAAGAGAGAGATGCTGTATATATGTCTCTTACATATAACTGTCAATTATATGTACCAGCAAGATTGATTAAGAAAACTAAAAAAACTTGTGAAATGCAGGACCAGATTTTATATCTGGGAGATATTCCTTTGATGAATTCTAAAGGAACTTTTGTAATAAATGGAAATTACAGAGTCGTGGTCAATCAAGTAGTAAGAAGTCCCGGTATTTATTACACTTGGCAACGAAAACCGTCGGGAAACATTATCTGGATTGGTACAATAATTTCAGATTGGGGAGGAAGATCAAGATTAGAGCTTAATAAAAAAAAAGAAAAGATATGGATTCGTATAAACAAAAAAAAAATATCTGTTTTACTTTTTTTATTAGCTATGGGTCTAAATTCCGAAGATATTTTGAACTATAAGAATGTTAAAGCATTTTTCCAATATTCAAAGGAGTATTCTACATACAAGTACGATTGGTATGGCGGGAAGCGGAAAGCTATTTTGAAACTTTATAAAAAACTTTACATAAGTGACGAAAATGAAGAAGAAGGAGAAGAAGAAGGAGAAGAAGAAGGAGAAGAAGAAGGAGAATTGGATTTTGAGTCTATATATGAAAAAGTAACAACATTTTTTCGAACGAAATGTTTATTAGGAAAGATTGGTCGACGAAATCTGAATAAAAAACTAAGTCTTGATATACCCGAGAACGAATTTTTATTATTACCGCACGATATATTGGCTGCTGTGGATTACCTTATAAAAGTGCAATTTGGAGCAGGTACACCTGATGATATAGATCACTTACAAAATCGATATATTCGTTCTGTAGCAGATTTATTACAAGAGCAATTACGATTAGCTCTATATGATTTCAGAGAAGCAGTTGAAAAAACTTTATTACCTGTATCAGTATCAATCAATGCTAAAAAGAGAATAACTCTTATTAAATTGGAAACTTTCATTTCATTAACGGAAACTTTTCGTCATTTTTTTGGGTTACATCCCTTATCACAATTTTTGGATCAAACTAATCCGTTGGCAGAAATAGTTCATAGTCGAAAAGTGAGCTCTTTGGGCCCTGGAGGATTGACAAGTCGAACGTCTACTTTTCGTACACGGGATATACATCCTAGTCATTATGGACGTATTTGTCCGATTACGACATCCGAAGGAATAAATGTTGGGCTTATTGGATCGTTATCTATTTATGCAACGCTTGGTCATTACGGCTCTTTACAAAGTCCATTCTATAGGCTATCTGAGAGATCGAACAAAGGCCATATGGTTTATCTATTACCGGGAGAAGATGAATACTATCGGATAGCTATAGGAAATTCTCTGGCATTAAATCAAGGGGTTCCAGAGGAACAATTGGTTGCAGCTCGATTTCAACAAGAATTTTTATTTTTTGCATGGGACCAAATTCATTTCAGAAGTATTTTCCCTTCCCAATATTTTTCCGTTGGAGTTTGCCTTATTCCTTTTATCGAACATAATGATGCGAATCGTGCTTTAATGGGTTCTAATATGCAGCGTCAAGCACTTCCACTTGTTCAACCTGAGAAGTGTATTGTTGGAACTGGATTGGAGGGTCAAGTAGCTCTAGATTCAGGAAGTGTAGCTATAGCCAAGCAAGGGGGAAAAATAAAGTATATTGATGGTGAAAATATAATCATAACTTCATCTATTGCTCGAGACAATATAGAAACAGAATTGATTCTATATCAACGTTCTAATAGTGATACTTGTATGCATCAAAAACCCCGAGTTCGCCAAGGGGAATATGTAAAGAGGGGACAAATTATAGCAGATAGCGCAGCTACAGCAGGGGGAGAACTTTCTTTGGGAAAAAACATTTTAGTAGCCTATATGCCATGGGAAGGGTACAATTTTGAAGATGCAATACTTATTAGTGAACGTCTGGTATATGAAGACATTTTTACTTCTTTTCAGATCGTAAGATACAAAATTGGAGCTTATTTTACGGACCAGGGCCCTGAAGTAATAACTAGAGAAATACCTCATTTAAATGCTTACTTACTCCGTCATCTGGACGAAAACGGCATTGTAATGATAGGATCTTGGGTAGAAACAGGTGATATATTAGTAGGTAAATTAATACTGGAAGCAGAAGAAGACTCACTAATAAATACTCCAGAAGGAAAATTATTACAAGCTTTATTTGATATTAAGGCACCTACTGGAAAAGAAAATTGTTTTAGAGTCCCTAAAGGTGTAAAAGGTCGAGTTATCGATGTGAGATGCTTTCAGGAGTTCGAGGAGGAGGAAGACGATTATCTCGGCGATATTGTAGAAAGAGTTCATGTATATATTTTACAAAAACGTAAAATACAAGTGGGTGATAAAGTAGCGGGAAGGCATGGTAATAAAGGTATTATTTCAAAAATTTTGCCCAGGCAAGATATGCCTTATTTACAAAATGGAACACCAGTGGACATGGTATTAAATCCATTAGGGGTACCTTCACGAATGAATGTAGGACAGATCTTTGAATGTTTACTTGGTTTAGCAGGAAAACTAATGAACAAACATTATAGACTTCCACCTTTTGACGAAAGGTACGAGCGAGAAGCTTCTAGAAAACTAGTCTTTTCTGAGCTTTATAAAGCTAGCGAGCAAACAGCTAATCCATGGGTATTTGAAACGGATAATCCTGGAAAACATAGATTAATTGATGGAAGAACAGGAAAGGTTTTTGAACAACCTGTTACAATAGGAATAGCTTATATATCGAAATTGTGTCATCAAGTTGACGACAAAATTCATGCACGTTCCCGTGGACCTTATGCGTTGGTTACACAACAACCTCTAAAAGGAAAATCCTCCAGAGGAGGACAACGAGTAGGAGAAATGGAAGTTTGGGCTCTAGAAGGTTTTGGTGTTGCTTATATTTTACACGAGATACTTACTTTAAAATCTGATCATATGGACACTCGTGAAAAAATATTTGGTGCCATTTTCAACGGAGAACCAATGCCTAAACCTACCACTTTTACAGAATCTTTCCGATTGCTCAGTCGAGAACTACGATCTTTAGCTCTAGAATTGAATCATACTATCCTATCTGAGATAGACTTTGAGATAGATAAGAAGGAAGTTTGATCAAAATGAATCAAAATTTATTTTTTATGAATGACCCGAATAAACACGAACAACTTCAAATTGGATTAGTTTCTCCCGAGCAGATTCTCGCTTGGTCTGAAAGAATATTACCTAATGGAGAAAGAGTCGGACAAGTGACTGCAGAACAGATTTTAGATTATAGAACTTATGAACCAATAAGAGATGGATTACTTTGTGAAAGGATATTTGGACCTAAGAAAAGGGGAGTTTGTGCTTGTGTAAAACCTCCAATGATAGAAAATGAGAAGGAAAACTACAACTCCGATTTTTGTACTCAATGTGGAGTTGAACTTGTTATTGATCCTCGAATTCGAAGATATCGAATGGGATACATTAAACTGGCATGTCCAGTTGTTCATATTTGGTATTTCAAACGACGTCCCAGTTATATCGCGAATCTATTAGATAAAACTCGTAAAGAATTAGACGACCCAGTATACTGCGATGTGTGACTTGATCACAAGCTCCAATTATACAGATCCATAGGAACTGTCATCCTATTCAATCTAATTGGGATGCCCTTAGCTCTGACACGTCCCTCGGCAAGAGGGGCATGAAGCTCAGAATTAGAACCATGTTGATAAAAAGGAATGAATCTAGGGTTAATATCTTGTATATTAATTTCAATTGCTAATTGGACTTCGTAAAAATACTTCTTTTATTAGAAACAGAAAGAAAATGGAATAAAGAATCTGTTTCATTTTTCTTTTTTATTCTAGACCAAAGAAAAAATATGGTTATAGGAGTCTATTCATCGCACATATGCTTCAAATAGTATTGTAACCATCGAAGTAAAACAGAAACCTACAGGATCAATTAATAAAGAGATAGAGACAAGTAAATCCCATATGAATTTCACAATAAATTAAAGGTCTTTCACATTCACAAAGAAATGTATCGTTCAAAAGGGAGAAGACTGCTCATTAATTACATAATATATTTATGTCATAATACGAATTGTAAACCAATAATCGAATTCACTTGGCACTTGAGCAAAGAGTAACTATTTAGTTTTATCGTTTGGGGATGAAAACCGTCGGGAAACATTGTTTGTATCAGAGAGCACATTTTGTGCATAGTGATACATAATCACTTTCCATTTGGGTATAGTTACTTGAGCCGGATGAGAAGAAACTTTCATGTCCGATTCTGAGGGGGGGAAAAAAAGATAAACCTATCCAAATGTTTTTATTACTAGGCCCACAGTTAACAAGCCAACTTTATTGCGATTTCATGGAAAACTTCGTGAATATGAGTCTAAATCTTGGGCAAAGGAAATTGCTTCTTATCTCTCTTGGGATTTTGCGCTATTTCAAGAGCGAGAAATTGCCACTGGAGGAAAAGCTATCAAAGAACAATTAGCCGGTCTAAATCTGCAAATGATTATAGATCATTCATATAGAGAATGGAAGGAAATAGATACGAAAATATCTATATTATTTTTGTCGGGGGAGTCACGAATTCAATTTTTGAAAAAAGATTCTCCTTTGAGAAAACTATATGATAGTACCAAGAAAAAACTTCTCTCACTTCAAAGAAGAAAGGATCGCCTGGTTAGACGGATGAAATTTGCTCAATATTTTATTCAAACAAATGTAGAACCACAATGGATGGTTTTATGCCTATTACCAGTTCTTCCTCCCGACCTGAGGCCAATGTATAAATTAAATGAAGGTGGAGTGATTACTTCGGATCTCAATGAACTTTATCTAAAAGTGATCCGTCGAAATAATAATCTTTTAGAATCCATAGAATGGACTCGTGCATTTCTAATACCAAATTTATTGTTTGATCAAAAGAAATTAGTCCAAAAAGCTGTAGATGCACTTCTTGATAACAGTATAGGCGCGCAACCGGTAAAAGATAATAAGGATAGACCTTATAAATCGTTCTCAGATTTCCTCCAAGGGAAAGAAGGAAGATTTCGTGAAAATTTACTTGGAAAACGGGTCGATTATTCAGGTCGTTCTGTTATTGTGGTAGGTCCCCATCTCTCATTGTATCAATGTGGATTACCCCGAGAAATCGCAATAGAGCTTTTTCAAGCATTTTTAATTCGTGATCTAGTTGAACGACAGATTGCTCCCAATCTAAGAACTGCTAAATTTTTAATTCGAGATAGGAAACCTATTATATGGAACGTACTTAAACAGACTATCCAAAGACATCCCATATTGTTAAATCGAGCACCCACCTTACACAGATTAGGAATACAAGCATTTCTACCCATTTTAATAAAAGAACGTGCCATTCGGTTACACCCATTGGTTTGTGCAGGATTTAATGCAGACTTTGACGGAGATCAGATGGCTGTCCACATACCTTTATCTATGGAAGCTCAAGTAGAAGCTCGTTTACTTATGTTTTCTCATCTCAATCTTATCTCTCCAACTATAGGAGACCCTATTTGTGTACCGACTCAAGATATGCTTCTAGGACTTTATAGATCCACTATTCAAAAAAACCACGGCATTTATGAAAATAGATACCACCCGAATAATTCAAAAAAGAAGATCGTCTCACCTTCGTTTTATAGCTATGATGATGCGCTTAAAGCTTATGAACAAAAACAAATTGATTTAGACAGTCCTTTATGGCTCCGATGGAGGAGAGATGTAGATACCTCTATTATTAATTCAGTAAATCGAGAACTTCCTATCGAAGTTCAATATGAATCTTTCGGTACCTTCTACGAAATCTATGATCATTTTCGAATAAGAAAATGTAGAGTGGGGGAAATACTTAATAAATACATTCGAACAACCGTTGGTCGTATTCGTTTTAATCGAGAAATAGAAGAAGCTATAAAAGGCTTGTGGACTTATGATATCCAACAAGAACTGTCACTATTCAGAATTTAATGTTATTAATCTTCATTCATGCAGAGATAAAGATTAAGGGAGCTTTGGAGCTTAAACCCATTGCCGATTCCTACTCCCCAACCCATTTTGGGGAGATTTTATCCAAAATGGAGATATTTTATTCTTATGATACAACCTAAATTCAAAATACCCATTTTATTCTTATGATACAACCTAAATTCAAAGTACCCTTTCCTTTTGAAGTGCCCTTTTTTAATAAAGGGATGGATAAATTTGTTATGAAGCACCTTATTAAAAGATTCGTAAATCAATTTGGAATGACATATACATCACATGTATTAGATCAACTGAAGATTTTAGGTTTCCAGCAAGCTACCGATGCAGCTATTTCATTAGGAATTGATGATCTTTTAACAACACCAGCTAAACTATGGCTTATCCAAGATGTGCAACAACAAGGGTTTGCTTCGGAAAGACATCATGATTATGGAAATGTACATGCAGTGGAAAAATTACGTCAATTGATTGAGATATGGCATGCTACCAGTGAATATTTGAAACGAGAAATGAATCCGAATTTTAAGATGACTGATCCTCTTAATCCAGTACATATGATGTCTTTTTCAGGAGCTAGAGGAAGTATATCTCAAGTTCACCAATTAGTAGGTATGAGAGGATTAATGTCAGATCCTCAAGGAAAAATTGTCGATCTACCCATTCAAGGAAATTTACGGGAAGGACTTTCCTTAACAGAATATATTATTTCCTGTTACGGTGCTCGTAAAGGAGTTGTAGATACTTCTATACGAACAGCAGATGCTGGATATCTCACACGTAGACTTGTTGAAGTAGTACAACACCTCGTTGTACGTAAAGTAGATTGTGGTACTATCCAAGGTCTTTTTGTAAATCTTATTCAAGATCAAGAAACAATCAAAAATCAATTTGTTCTACAAACACTCATTGGGCGCGTATTAGCAGATGATGTATATATAAAGGGAAGATGTATTGCCACGCGCAATGAAGATATTGGGATTAAACTTGCCAATCAATTCTATTATTTCCAAATACAACCAATATATATACGAACCCCTTTTACTTGCAAAAGTATATCTTGTATTTGTCAATTATGTTATGGTTGGAATACTACTCATAGTAACTTAATCGAATTAGGAGAAGCAGTTGGCATTATTGCAGGTCAATCAATTGGAGAGCCGGGAACTCAACTAACATTAAGGACTTTTCATACTGGTGGGGTATTTACGGGTGACATTGCAGAACATATACGAGCCCCGTTCACCGGGAAAATGGAATTCAACGAAAATTTCGTTTTTCCTACCCGCACCCGTCATGGGCACCCTGCTTATATATGTCATAATAGTTTAGACGTGACTATCGATAACCAATATGAAGTACAAAACTTAACGATTCCGCCAGAAAGCTTGCTATTCATTCAGAATAATCAACTCGTGGAATCCGAACAAATAATTGCTGAGATTCGTGCAAAAAAACCCCCTTTTAAAGAGAAAGTAAAGAAATCTATATATTCTGGCCTGACAGGAGAAATGCACTGGAATATCCCTATGCCGTCTAATTTAATAGAAAAGACAACTCATTTATGGGTATTATCGGGAGGGATATATGAATCTGCTTTTCATAAAGATCAAGATCAAGTGCATATTACAGAACTTCTTCTTTACAAGCATAAATCACTTTCGAATTATTCAGTGGATCAGGTGAAACACGAATCAGTTGACTCAAACTGTTTTGAAAGAGGGAAAAAAATCTTCAATTATCTCGAAACTGATCGAACCATAGCTAATGAGCATCAAGGCTCTATCGATTGCACCATTCTTTTTGAAAATACCAACAATATGAGGGTAAAAAATGAACTCATCAGACCATTATGGTGTGATAAACAATTGGGAAAGCGAAGAATCCCTTATCCTCATTTAATTCTTAGAATGCCTATAGAATCTATTTTCTATAAAAATGAAAATAACAACATTTTTGCTTTTTTGAATGACCCTCGTTCAAAAATGATAAAATATGGGAATATTCTCGGGGGTTATTCGATTGAAAAAGAAAGGAATTCTCTTGAAAATCAATTAGACGGAAAGCCCAGATTGAAAAGAAAAAAGGCTTATGCTTCTCTCATTTCAGTAAGAACAAATAAAATCATTATCAATATGATTCAAATTAGCTTGCTGAAATACCCTTTTTTTAATATGGCAAGTTCTCCATTTTTGTTTCATAACAAATTAGGTCACACTAATTCTTTTGTTTCGAATGATCAAAGTAAATTACTTAGTAAGGGAACTATTCGTTCAGTACCTAATGAGAATAAAAAAGAGAAATCTTTTATTATTCTGTCTACTTCTGATTTTTTGCAAATCGTTTTGTTTAATGATTTAAAAAGCTTAAATACAGTAAAAAAGTCGAATGCAAATAAAAAAATTGCATTGTCAGGTCTCCTGGGTTATTTACATAGTATTGCTAATCGTTTTCCATACTGTCGTTTGATGACTTATAAAAAAGTATTACTAAATGAACGTTCAATTTCTAACAATGACTCGAATACTTTTCAAGTAGCTAAATGCTATTTTATGGACGAAAAGAGGGAAATTTTTAAATTTGATTCATGCAGAAATATTCTTTTCAATTTTCATTTGTACTTTTCCCTATCCAATTTTTTTGAAAAAACATTTCCAGTAGTCAGCCTTGGACAATTTTTTTGCAAAAGTATATGGATATTCGAAGATAAACAACTCCAAGAATCTGGTCAAATTGTAGTTATTCGTGAGGAATCTTTTATAATTAGATTAGCTAAACCCTATTTGGGTACTCGAGGAGCAACTCATAATAGTTATTATGGGAAAATTCTTTACGAAGGAGATACATTAATGACCATGTCATACGAAAGACTAAAATCCGATGATATAATTCAAGGTCTTCCTAAAGTTGAACAATTATCAGAAGCCCGCTCGAATACTTTAATATCGAAAAATCGAAAAAAAAAATTGAAAGAATTGAACAGACACCTGGCAAGATTTTTTGGAAACTTTTGGGGGTCATTCACCAGTGTTAGAATAACTATGGAGGATAGTCAGAATCAGTTGGTCAATGAAATTCAAAAGATTTATCGATCCCAGGGGGTACAAATTTCTGATAAGCATATAGAAATTATTGTGCGCCAAATTACATCGAAAGTTTTAGTTGTAGATGTCGAAAAGTCCGAAAATAAAAATTTTGAAAATGGACTAAATAGTCTTTTTTTACCCGGAGAACTCATTGGATTATCACAAGCACAAAGAATGGATCGTGCTCTCGAAAAAAGAATAAATTATCGAACCATTTTATTGGGAATGACAAAGGCATCTCTGAATACTCAAAGTTTTCTATCGGAAGCGAGTTTTCAGGAAACTGCTCGGGTCTTAGCGAAATCTGCTCTTCAAGGTCGCATTGATTGGTTGAAGGGCTTGAAGGAAAATGTTATTCTCGGGAGAATGATACCTGTTGGTACTGGATTCAACCCTTTGAAAAAACGGAGTAAAATAGATTCGAAAATGAGTAAGAAAAGTATATTTAGAATAAAAGTGAAATATTTTTTCTTGAAATTTTTATTGCAAAAACAAAAAAAAAAAGTTCTAAAAAAACTAGTCAAAATAAAGAAAAAATCAAAACGAGTAAAGAAAGAAATATAACAATTTGCTTTAATTGTATAAAAAAGAAATAAAAAATCAAATGAATACTTGTAAGTATGCTACGGCAAGCAATCTAACCCATTCCATTGGAATGTACATATTACATCCAGTTCATATTAAAAAGTAAAAGAAGAAAATGACGAAAAAAAATTGGAACATCAATTTGAAAGAGATGGTAAAAGTAGGAGTTCATTTTGGTCATGAGACAAAAAAATGGAATCCTAAAATGGCACCTTACATTTTTAAAGAACGTAAAAATAGTCATATTATAAATTTGACTTATACCGCTCGTTTTTTATCAGAAGCCTGTGATTTTGTGTTTGATGGAGCAAAAAGAGGAAAACAATTTATGATAGTTGGTACAAAACATCAAACAGCTGATGCAGCTAAATTAGCTGCTTTAGCAGCTCGATGTCATTATGTAAACAAAAAATGGTTCGCGGGTATGTTAACTAATTGGTTTACTACAGAAGCAAGACTTGAAAAATTCAAAAATTTAATGAAAAAAAAAAAGACGGGAGGATTTGATCAATTTACGAAGAAAGAAGCAGCAATACTCAGGAGAGAATTGAACAAATTACAGGAAGATCTGGGAGGTATTAGATACATGAAAAAATTGCCCGATATTGTAATAATTCTCGATCAAAAAGGAGAATATACTGCTATTCGGGAATGTAGAACTTTGGGTATTCCCACAATTTGCTTAGTTGATACAGATTGTGACCCGGATCTCGTGGATATCCCAATCCCAGCCAATGATGATGGTAGAGGACCAATCCGACTGATCCTAAATCAATTAATTTTAGCAATTCGCACGGGTAGAGCATTGTAATTTTAGAAAAAGTGAATAGACAAAAAAAAAGAGAAGCTAAAACTAAGTTGGCTACTATTCCCAAATCTTAGAGAATGGATTAAGATATATTTGTCTAGAAATACAGAAATCTTCTTAATCAATGAAATAATCATTTCATTATTTTCTTTCGTAGCCTGACTAATGATAGTGAAATAATTGAGGAATCGGTCATTGAACCAAAATCATTTTTTTTTAATTCATCTTTATATAGAAAGGGTAATATGAATATTGTACAATTTCCTATTAACACGCTGAATTTTTTCTATGAGATATCCGGTGTGGAAGTAGGTCAGCATTTTTATTGGCAAATAGGGGGGTTCCAAGTTCATGCACAAGTACTTATAACTTCCTGGATTGTAATTGCTATATTATTAAGTTCAGCTACTCTAGCTGTTCAAGACCCACAAATTGTTCCAAACGGAGCTCAAAATTTTGTGGAATATGTTCTCGAATTTGTTCGGGACTTGGCTAGAACTCAGATTGGCGAAGAAGAATATGGTCCTTGGGTTTCTTTTATAGGAACCATGTTTTTATTTATCTTTGTTTCTAATTGGGCAGGTGCTCTTTTCCCCTGGGGAATTTTTCAATTACCTCATGGGGAATTAGCCGCGCCTACAAATGATATTAATACTACAGTAGCTCTAGCTTTGCTCACATCAGTAGCTTATTTTTATGCAGGTCTTACAAAGAGGGGTTTAGGCTATTTTGGTAAATATATTCAACCAACCCCAATACTTTTACCGATTAACATATTAGAAGATTTTACGAAACCTCTATCACTTAGTTTTCGACTTTTTGGAAATATATTAGCTGACGAATTGGTAGTTGCCGTTCTTGTTTCCTTAGTACCTTTAGTGGTACCTATACCTGTAATGCTCCTAGGATTATTTACAAGTGGCATTCAAGCTCTAATCTTTGCAACTCTAGCCGCAGCTTATATAGGAGAATCCATGGAGGGTCATCATTAATTTAATTAATTGGACTTAGTCTTTTAATTCACAATTAATAATAATCATTTGCTCATTTATAAAATGTTAAATGTTCTTTCCATTTTGATTCTCCCTTAATTATAGTCATAAATGAAAATACTGAATCTCTAAGATCTTAGTCGAAAGATTAAGGATCACCTCACCCGTCGATAAAATCAATAGATAGAATAGATCATATTTGTAGATTCATATCTACATTAATAAATAGGTTTACTAATGGGAATTAGTTTAGTAAACTATGTGTGTATCCCGGTTTCGAGCAATGACTCGAAGGGATACATACGTTTTATGTACATAGTTTGTTTATATATTCTATCTCTAAAGAATTAGAGATAGGATATTTCATCTAAAAAAGAATATAATATAAGGAAGGGTAGAGGATTTACCTTTTTTGTATTATATCATTTTTTAATACCATTTTGTCGAATCAAAATTGAGTTGTTTTCAAAGAAAAGAAATTGTTCTCTAGTTGAACGTGAACAATCAAATCAATAGATAAAACTATCATATTATCCACCATTTATTAATCTAAGAGGAGATTACCATGAATCCTTTGATTTCTGCTGCTTCCGTTATTGCTGCTGGATTATCCGTAGGCCTTGCTTCTATTGGACCTGGCATTGGTCAAGGCACTGCTGCGGGACAAGCTGTTGAAGGTATTGCGAGACAACCAGAGGCGGAGGGTAAAATACGAGGTACCTTACTGCTAAGTTTAGCTTTTATGGAAGCTTTAACTATTTATGGATTAGTTGTAGCTCTAGCACTTTTATTTGCTAATCCATTTGTTTAATCTCGGAGACTAAAATCCGTATCCTTTGGGATTTTAAGGACCCCCCCCCCTTTGATCAATTTTCTTGTTCAGCCAATAGGGGAGGGGCTGATCCATAAATAATGGACTTATACGTCACTTGTTTTGGTCAGAAAGACTTGCGACACTCGGAGAAGTAGATAGGTTGAGCAAAGTTTTTTTTTTATTCTATCCTTATTTATCGTTATGCGGGACCTGGGACTTACTAAGTACTCGAAATCTGTTTATCCAGAATGAATCGAGTTGGAGAAAAAACTTTGTGAAAGTATCCTTATCTATGAGGGGAGAGCGTATGAAAAATGTAACTGATTCTTTCATTTCCCTAATTTTTTTATCCTCCGCTGAGGGTTTCAGGTTAAATACCAATATTTTAGAAACAAATATAATAAATCTCAGTGTGGTGCTTGGTGTACTGACCTATTTCGGAAAGGGAGTGTGTGCGAGTTGTATATTTGAATAATCTAGCTGGATCCAACCAACTGCATTTTGTAGATAGAAAAGTGCATGATCTCAACGAATTACTTCTAAAAAAAAATCAATATGGAAGAACTATAGCATTTCGTAATTGATTGGGAAATTTTTGACCAATCCCAACCAATATGGGAAAATCTTTAGAATGGTTAAAGCTAAACTGCTTGAAGTCCAAGCAAAACTGGTACTCTTTCAACCGCTGTGCTAATATGAGATGAGTTCAAAGGCATAGTTGGAGGTTAATTCGATATATAACATTCATATCAATGGAATTATTCAATCTATCTACTGAAAAATAGTCCTAATCTCCCATCCAATCCAATTTTTGGGGTTTAAATGCGGAACCGACGACCTACACAAAAGCGAATTTATTCAACAAAAAATACGAAAAGAAAAAACAACAACTCAGTTGATAATAAAAAACCCCTTTTGGCAAAAGAGCCCTTCGTAGATTTCGGTCTTTGATAGATTGATCTTTTTTTTTTTATTTACATAATATGAACGAAAAGGGTAGGCTTGGTAAAAAACCGAGCGGGAAAGCCGAATGAATCGAAAGATTCGTGTTCGGTTTGGGAAGAGATTATTCGTTCAACTTATGAATAGATAATCTACTTTCATTAAGTAATTTATTAGATAACCGTAAACAGAAAATAGTGAGTACTATTCAGAGTTCTGAAGAATTATGTAAAGGAGCTGCTAATCAGCTTGAGCAAGCCCGGGCTCGCTTACGCGAAGTAGAAATGCGAGCGCGTGAAATTCGGGAAAATGGATACTCTGAAATAGAACAAGAAAAGGAAAAGCTTATCAATCTTGCTTCTGTTAATTTGAAACAGTTAGAAAATTCAAAGAATGAAACCGTTCACTTGGAACAACAAAGAGTAATTGAAAAGGTTCGACAACAAATTTCTCGCCAAGCTGTTCAAAGAGCTCTAGGAACTTTGAATAATCGTCTGAATAGCGAGTTACATTTACGTACGATCGAACATAATATCGACTTACTCAAAAACATAACTGATTAATTAATAATAATATGAATATATATAATATATATATATATATTCATATATACTTATGTTTTTTGTTTTCAATGAAACTCTATTCGTATAATTTAGGTCTTATTTTTCAAAAGAGAATTAACTAGTGTTAATGGTAACTATTCGACCCGATGAAATCAGTAGTATGATACGTAAACAGATTGAACAATATAATAACGAAGTCAAGGTTGTTAATATTGGCACTGTACTTCAAGTAGGAGATGGCATTGCTCGTATTCATGGTCTTGATAAAGTAATGTCAGGGGAATTAGTAGAATTTGTAGATGGTACAGTAGGTATTGCCCTAAATCTAGAATCAGATAATGTTGGAGCTGTATTAATGGGTGATGGTTTGATGATACAAGAGGGTAGTTCCGTGAGAGCAACGGGAAAAATTGCTCAGATACCAGTAAGTGATGCTTATTTAGGTCGAGTTGTAAATGCGCTAGCTCGACCTATTGATGGTAAGGGGAAGATCTCATCTTCCCAATCTCGATTGATCGAATCTCCCGCTCCAGGTATTATTTCAAGACGTTCTGTATATGAACCTCTTCAAACGGGTCTTATTGCTATTGATTCTATGATCCCTATAGGACGCGGTCAGCGAGAATTGATTATTGGGGACAGACAGACCGGTAAGACGGCAGTAGCTACAGATACAATTCTAAATCAAAAAAATCAGAATGTAATATGTGTTTATGTCGCTATTGGTCAAAAAGCTTCTTCGGTAGCTCAGGTAGTTAATACGTTCCAAGAACGTGGCGCAATGGAGTATACCATTGTGGTAGCGGAAACTGCAGATTCTCCTGCTACATTACAATATCTTGCTCCTTATACAGGAGCAGCTTTAGCCGAATACTTTATGTATAAAGAACAACATACATTAATCATTTATGATGATCTTTCCAAACAAGCACAAGCTTATCGACAAATGTCTCTTCTATTAAGAAGACCACCTGGCCGGGAAGCTTATCCAGGAGATGTTTTCTATTTACATTCTCGCTTATTAGAAAGAGCAGCTAAATTAAATTCGCAGTTAGGTGGAGGTAGTTTGACTGCTTTACCAATAGTTGAAACTCAAGCTGGAGATGTCTCAGCTTATATTCCCACTAACGTCATTTCCATTACCGACGGACAAATCTTCTTGTCAGCTGATCTATTCAATGCAGGAATTCAACCTGCCATTAATGTGGGTCTTTCCGTATCTAGAGTAGGATCCGCAGCTCAGATGAAAGCTATGAAACAAGTAGCTGGGAAATTAAAATTAGAATTAGCTCAACTTGCAGAGTTAGAATCTTTTGCACAATTCGCTTCTGATCTTGATAAAACTACGCAAGATCAATTGGCAAGAGGTCAACGATTACGCGAGTTGCTCAAGCAATCTCAATCAGATCCTTTGACAGTGGAAGAACAAATAGCTATGATTTATACCGGAACAAATGGATATCTAGATGTATTAGAGATTGTACAAGTTAAAAAATTTATTTCTAACTTGCGCGAGTCTTTAGTAAAAAAGAAACCCCAGTTTGGAGAAATTATACGTTCTACTGGGGCATTCACGCAAGAAGCGGAAGATCTCTTAAAAGAAGCTATTCAAGAAAATCTCCAACTTTTTATTATGCTCGAAATAGTATAAAAGAGCTAAATAATCATTTTGCCACATTTAACAAAGCAAAGCATAACGACGAATTATTACGTCCAATAGGATTTGAACCTATACCTAAGGTTTAGAAGACCTCTGTCCTATCCATTAGACGATGGACGCTTTATTATTTATGATTCCTTGAAATACTTTCTCGATTGGGAATAAAAAAGTGTGATTTTTTCTCTATTCACAACGAGATTCGGGAACGAAAGAGAAAGAATAGGTAGGTAACATGGACATGAAAAATAAAATAAGAATAAGAAAGATGAATGAGCGGGTAGCGGGAATCGAACCCGCATCGTTAGCTTGGAAGGCTAGGGGTTATAGTCGACGTTGATTAACGCCTCTAATTCAGAACCGAACATGAAAATTTCATTTCATTCGGCTCCTCCATGAGAGAGAGATAGAAAGGGAGGTATGAAAAAAAAAACGCTTTTTCACATAATACATAAATTATTTATGCTCTGCTCTATAACATCTATGTTAGTTGTATTTGTAGTTCTTTACTCTTAACTTCAGGTGAAGAACCTAAAATAGAAAATACCTATTCACTTGATAGATGATCCCTATAGAAAGATAAGATTGAAAAATTCTTAATATTGGACTCAAAAAAAAATCTTTCTAATTACTTCGTTCCCTATTTCTACTGATTGCGATCCTAGAGGAAATCAAATTTCACCGAGCTCAAACAAAATCACGGTGACTAAAGTAAACCAAAGTCACTGTTACCTAGCTATTTGACTTTTGTTATTCTCGTAGTTGAACATTTAGTTTAGTTACGATGAAAAAGAATATTTTGATATCCATGGATCTTTGATTGATCCGATTAGATAGATCGGTCTAATCCTTTCAAAAATTCTACATTCTGTTTCGCCATCTTGAATGGAAAATATGGTCATTTTATCATTCCAAATTCAAATGACGAGAATGCGCACAATTCCTTTCCTGACCCAGGGTATTCATAGGAGAGGTTTAGAACCTATATAGTAAATAGAGTTTTTTATAATAAAAAAATAGAAACGAGAGTTGAAAGATCCTTCAACTCTGTTGAATATAATGATAGAACGAATCACACTTTTACCACTAAACTATACCCGCCACAATTTCATTGTATCATACAGATCGATTTTTTGTCCAATAGGGAAGGAAAATAAAAAGTAATTTTTAGATTCTAATAAGAATCTAATGCAAGTTTCGATCATCATATTTTCCTATTCCTGAAAACTCAATAACAAATAGTTTCTTTTCACTTCTTCCGTCCCTTACCTTATTGTTTTGTTTTTACTCTTACAAGAAAAATCCCAATATTGTACCATGACTAATAGTATGATTTTTTTCTTTAGTAACTAGTCTAATTATAGATAGTTGTTATGATTATTAACACATTCTTTAGAATAATTCAAGTAATTTTGAATTAGTTTTTCTTTATGACAGATATAGAAAATAAAAAATGATCCACTTTTAGTCTTTGAAATCTCTTTTTTACCCTTCAATATGATCTATACATTTTCAATTCAATTTAGAACATCTTATCCAGATTCTAATCTGAAATAATTGGAATTAAAAAATATATAAGATAAAAATAGAATACATAAAAGGAAATATAAGAAATGATATCACAAGGTCAAATTTCGATAGCCCTTTTTATTACTGTTACTTTTCTAATAATGATTTTAGCTTTCAGATTAGGTAGAGCACTGTATTCTTCATAATTTAGTCAATTAATTCCTTATCTAGGAAAGATAATGGCCTGGCCAGATACTGGCCGGGCTAGAGAAAGCGAAAAATTGTTTGGAATGGAATAAAAAAAGAAAATTGGATTCTCACAAATGTTGGTCTTTATTTAGTGAAATGCTATATTCATTTTAGATCCGCCATCTAGGAGAGATGGCTGAGCGGACTAAAGCGGTGGATTGCTAATCCGTTGTACAAACTATTTTGTACCGAGGGTTCGAATCCCTCTCTCTCCGTTCAGTCTGATTTTACAAAATCTACTTTCTAATCCTAATCTTCTTTTCTATTCTTTACGCCCAGGATTTCGTCCTGGATCGTTTGATAGGAATCCAAAGATAAAGAGAGAAACAAAAAATATCACTACTGTGTAAACGAACAGCTTAAGAGTAAGCATTATGTAATCTCCGAAATTATTCTTATTAGAAAACGGAATAGATCATCAATTTTTGTATCATATATTAGCATTGGCTGAGCAAAGAAAAAAAGCAGATTCAAAATTGAATCTATTCTGTTTCTCTTTTCTTCTTTGCTCGGAATTGAACAGGAGAAATAAGAATTCGAATACTAATTAAACTATCCTAAACTTGTTGAAACAAGTACAGTCTGTGTCTAAAATAGAAGAAAATTTGGATAGATAAATTATCATCCTTACTCGTTCTTTAAATAGAATATTGAAAGATATGTTATTAGAAAATAACATATTCTAATCACTAGCTAATCAACTAAACTGCAACTGTGATGCCGTTGATATTGACTAAAGTTATTTTGATCTGTCGAGAATAGATGTATCACAAAATAAACATCAGAACAAGGAAAAAGAGTGTTACATCACTTTAGTGAATGAAAATGATCCAATTAGAAATAGTTAAATTGTAACAACTAACTAATAATAATTTGTAATAACTAATCAGAATAAAATGATAGAAAAAAAAATATATATGTTTTTTCCGTATCAAGTGAATACAAACAAAAATCGATAAAAACTTAGATTATCGTTATCGAAAACTTACGGCAGCTTGCCAAGCAAAGGCTAATAAAAAAAAGAACAGAGGGATAATGGGCATTACATTAACAATTGGATCAAAAATTGCATAAGCTTCAGGCAATTTGGCAAAAAAGGGATTATTCAAATGAAAAGCGACATCGTCTAGACAAATATGGAAGTTGAGGATAACTGACATTTTGATTCTCCGATGAATAATGTAAAGATCTAAAAGTATTTGTCTAATCCATCGAATTGTTGGACAAGATTAGACTTTTAGTCTTCGAGTTGGAAGGGATCATTTATTTATACAATATTTTACCTATTCTGATAGGGAATGACCAATGAATGTATATTCTTGTTTCTTTTTAGGTTCCCCTATAGTTAGATATCTGATTAACTCAAGAATCTATGCCCCTCCGGTTATGCATAATTGCATAGCGAATCGAATTATAATAATGTAATTCAGATTCAAATGAAACATTGCATCAATTTATCTTAATGGATTATTATAAAACAATAATGGGGCGTGGCCAAGCGGTAAGGCAACAGGTTTTGGTCCTGTTATTTCGAAGGTTCGAATCCTTCCGTCCCAGGTGGAACAGTATTATTGAATTGAAAAAAGACTTATAGAAGGGAAATATGATTTCGATAAGATTCTAAGTAGAGAAAGGTATATTTTTGCGGTGTAGGATTGGAATACAGATTAAATTGAGATAGAGATAAAGTGAAATTAGCCTATTGGATGTATGCTGGTCCTGCTCATATTGGAACCCTACGAGTAGCTAGTTCTTTCAAAAATGTGCATGCCATTATGCACGCTCCTCTAGGAGATGATTATTTTAATGTAATGCGTTCTATGTTAGAACGTGAAAGAGATTTTACTGCCGCAACTGCTAGCATAGTAGATCGTCACGTACTAGCACGTGGATCTCAAGAAAGAGTTGTAGATAATATTCTCCGGAAAGATAAAGAGGAACACCCTGATCTTATTATATTGACACCTACATGCACTTCTAGTATTTTGCAAGAAGATTTACAGAACTTTGTGAATAGAGCATCCATAATTTCTGATTCCGACGTCATTTTTGCAGATGTTGATCATTATCAAGTAAATGAAATTCAAGCAGCGGATAGAACTTTAGAACAGGTGGTTCGATATTATTTAGATAGATGTCATAGACAAGAAAAATGGGATCAATTTCTAACTGATGCGCCTTCTGTCAATATAATTGGAATTTTTACATTGGGTTTTCATAATCAACACGATTGTCGTGAATTAAGACGTTTATTACGAGATCTGGATATTGAAATTAATCAAATTATTCCTGAAGGAGGATCTGTAGAAGATCTTAAAAATTTACCAAAAGCTTGGTTCAATTTAATTCCTTATCGTGAAGTGGGCTTAATGACAGCGGTATATTTAAATAAAGAATATGGGATGCCTTACATATCTATAGCTCCCATGGGAGCTGTAGATATGGCGGAGTGGATCCGCCAGATTCAAAAAAATGTGAATACGTTGACTCTTAGTTCATCGAATAAAAGAGTGGATTATGAACCTTATATCGACGGACAAACTCGATTTGTTTCCCAAGCTGCTTGGTTTTCAAGATCTATTGATTGTCAGAATTTGACGGGTAAAGAAACAGTTGTTTTTGGTGATACAACTCATGCTACTTCAATCACTAAGATACTTGTTCGAGAAATGGGGATTCGTGTCAGTTGTGCAGGTACTTATTGCAAACACGATGCGGAATGGTTCAAAGAGCAAATTCAAGGTTTCTGCGATGAAATACTGATCACAGATGATCATGCTGAGGTAGGAGATATGATCGCTCACATGGAACCATCTGCAATATTTGGTACTCAAATGGAACGTCATATTGGTAAACGTCTTGATATTCCGTGTGGAGTTATTTCTGCACCAGTTCATATACAAAACTTTCCTTTGGGATACCGACCTTTTTTAGGTTACGAAGGTACTAATCAAATAGCTGATTTAATTTATAACTCGTTTGCTCTGGGTATGGAGGACCATCTTCTAGAGATTTTTGGTGGTCATGATACTAAAGAAATAATATCCAAATCTATATCTACAAATATAGGCCTAATTTGGAATCCTGAAAGTCGAATAGAATTAAGTAAAATTCCTCGTTTTGCCAGAGAAAAGGTGGAAAGAAATACTGAAAAATTTGCACGACAAAAGGGGATTGAAACCATTACTGTCGAAGTAATGTACGCAGCTAAAGAAGCATTGAATACCTAGCCAACTAAACCAATTAATTTTCAAAAATGTATTCTAGAAATTGAGTGAATGACTATTCATAATTACATATCAATTTTAGGATCGGATAAGAGATCTATCTGTATGATAAAAATTTGTCTTAAACCGATGTGGTAAAAAGCAACGTATTACTTTACTTAAACGACATGATTAGTTCTGTGGATTATGACATCCGCCATTTTGACTCGAAGATACGCTTTTATTAAAAAATGATATAGGAGCTTGGTATCAACTTTTTTTTTTCAGCTAGGAGCAGAATCTAGGGTTAATGGAAATTAAATCAATAAGCTACCTATCGAATTTGACGTTAAGTCTCGAAGGGAAGAGCTCTTCAGGAATTGGGTTCAAATCAAACGAGTTTTTTTTTATAGTGCTATTGTATAATTTATCAAATTAGTAACTCAATTTACAGAAATTCTGTCATGGTATTTTTCTGCAAAAATTTATCGTTTTAAACGCGTTTTCAATTTTATTTTTATTTATTAAGAAGGGGGTATTCTAAATAATGCGTCTACGTTTAGCTTTAGATCATATAAAATTTAGTTATTATATAAATTTTGTATCATGGTTGTCTTATTATTATCCATTTATATTTGTTTTATTATATCTTCATTTCATTTATTTTATTCCTCTGCGATCTTTTATAGGGAAGCACATAAGGATTTTTGTTCAGCGGTTCTTCAAGAGAAGAAGAAGAAGAAGAAATCAAAAAGATTATTAGAATTGCGAGAACGAACTGAATGAATAAAAAATGATAAACAATTGTTATCGTTTTTTATTCATTCAATAAAAAAAGAAATTTGTACTTTTTTTTTACTTTACTGCCATTTCTAACGATCTTTTCTTTCTATTTCTAATCATTTTTCAATATAATGTCAATCCAACAATCCTTCCCAACATTTCGGGATTGACAATAGCATATTTTTTGGATATAATAAATCCGCTATTTCTTTTTTTTTATGGTGAATTCGTTCAACGGATCAGAAATAATCTGATCCGGAAAGATCACTTGATTTGATTAAGAAATGGTAAAGTTCGATTCGATTATTAATTCATGATTTGTTGTAAAGGTTCTATTTCTGATCGATTGAATCAAGTAACTGCTCTACTTCGACTGTATCTATACAAATAAGGGTTGCTAACTCAATGGTAGAGTACTCGGCTTTTAAGTGCGACTATGGTCTTTTACATGTTCGGATGAACTATTCAATTCGTCTATACCATCGGTAAAATTGGTAAGACTACGACTGATCCTGAAAAAAAAAATGGAAAAAGCAGCATGTCGTTCTAAGAATCTCGACTTTCTTTTTTGATCAGAAGCGGCGGATCAAGGAATTCAATGCATATACAAATAATAATGTATACAAATTATTGACATGTGTATACAATTGAATTTGTATATGCATTGATTTTGAAATAAGATCAAATAAATTCGAGAGTCCGAGTGATTAAGTCAAGTGAGTCAATGGATAAAGCTGGATGGCTTGAATCATAAGTAAAACCAGAAGAACGAGCTTCTGTTCCTCATTTCAACGAGGAATTCCCTTTACTAATCGGAAGTTAAAAGCCTTTTAGTAACCGATAAAGGAAGTTTTTCCCTGTAGTAAATTAGGGTTTTCTACATTCACCATGAGTCCTAAGTACTCGAAAACAAATGTGTAAGAGAAATAGTGTACTGACCATGTTAATTCTATTCCATGAGTCAGGAGAGCGATCGGACTGCCAAAATAAGAAATTTTCATTCTTCCTCATGACGAATGAAGATCTATGCGAAGAAAACTATCTATCTGATAGACATTTTCTATTATGTTCCAACTAGATCGCACCATGTATTATCTTTAATAATCCAACAGGTTTTGGGTCCGGGGGTTTAAAAAATGGATGACTTCCAAAGAAATTCAAATAAACATCGATCTTGGCAACAATTCTTTTTATATCCGCTTTTTTTTCAGGAAGATCTTTACGCAATTGCTCATGATCATCATTTAGATAGATCTGGTTCCGAGGAACCGACGGAAATTTTAGTTTCTAATTTTTTGAGTTTCCTGACTGTAAAACGTTCAATACGTCGAATACGTAAACAGAATCAGAATAATTCAATTAGTTTATTCGGGAATCCCGATTCAAATAAATTCATTGAATACAATAAGAATTCTTTTAAATCGATACTAAAAGGGTTTACAGTTGTCTTGGAAGTTTCGTTCGCAATGCGATCAAAACATTTCAGAAAAGGAATGGATGGATGGAATAGTCTCCGATCCATCCATTGCATATTTCCTTTTATGGAGGATAAATTACCACATTCCAATTATATATCAGATATACGAGTGCCCTACTCAATTCATCCGGAAATTTTGGTTCGACTTTTTCGTCGCTGGATCCTAGATACTCCTTCTTTGCATTTATTACGATGGATTCTCCATGAATGTAGTTTTAGTCGAGAAAATTTGCAGAAATCTCTGATTACACAGGGAGAAAATACGTTCTCCCTGTTCCTTTGGAATTTTTATATGTATGAATGCGAATCGTTTTTAATTCCTCTTATTAAACGATTTTTTAATTCACAACCATTGTTATATGAATCTTTTCCGGATCGAACTCATTTTGAGAAAAAGATCAAAGATATTGTTCTATTTCCTCCTCAAAAAATTTCAACAAAAAAGATCTGGTTGTTGAAGAATTCTTTCATCCATTATGTGAGATATGGAGAAAGATCCCTTATAGCTCTAAAGGGTACGCATCTTCAAGTGAAAAAATGTAGATATCATCTGTTTCATTTTTGGCAATACTATTTTCATCTTTGGTTTCAACCGTATAGGATATGGAGTCTTGAATTACCCAAGATTTCTTTTTCTTTTTTAGGTTTTCATATGCAGGTTAAAATGAGACCTCTCGTGGTTAGAGCCAAAATGCTAGATGATTTATTCATTACCGATCTTATTACCAATGAATTAAACGCAACAGCTCCGATTAAACCAATTCTTTTTTCTTTAGCTAAAGAAAAGTTTTGTGACATCTCAGGGTGGCCAATTAGTAAATTGTCTTGGACCAGTCTATCAGATGATGATATTCTCGATCGATTCGATCGAATTTGGATAAATCTTTTTGATTACTACAGTGGATCCATCAATCAAGATGGTTTATATCATATAAAGTATATACTTTTAAATTCATGTGCTAAAACTTTGGCCTGTAAACATAAAAGTACTATACGTGTAGTTCGAGAACAATTAGGTTCGGAACTCTTTACATTTTCAAAAGAAAGAGAATCCATTTCTTCGTCCTTTTCAAAAACTCGTTCACAGAGAGAACGAATTTGGAATTCAGAAATTAGCGAGATAAACCCCCTGGCTAATTTATGGCAAAAGATGCTGATGCTATAGATCTTTTCCAACCGGAAATCCAACCAAATGATGGATCAAATCACTACATGGAGAAAGCCGTGTGCAATGAAAATTGCAAGCACGGTTTGGGGAGAGATTTCTTGCTCCTATTAAAAAGAGCGGATAATCCACTCCATCCGATGAGCTCCGGGTTCAAGTCCCGGGCAACCCAGAGTACCAGAATCTAGCACCTAAAAGTATTTTGTCTACTTTTGCAGATCCAATGCAATTCAATGTTACCCATCGAAAGAGTTTTGTCTAATCACATTTAACTTCAAGGTCATAAGAATATTTATTACCTTGAATCATAAACAAAGAAGGAATGCCAATAGAGCGCATTAATACCATAGATATTAATATGTCTATTTCAATATCAATATATGTGCATATAGTTTATGGAAGGAAGAGGATACTATGAATTTTATGAATATTTATAGCCATGTCAAAATGTTGGTTGACATACAGATATGACTCATATTATACTGTTGAATAACAAGCCTTATGTGTATGCTTGGGAGCTTCTAATGATTAAATAAACCAAGTTATAACCATGACCGCAATTCTAGAAAGACGCGAAAGCGCAAGCCTATGGAATCGTTTTTGCGATTGGATCACTAGCACTGAAAACCGTCTTTACATTGGATGGTTTGGTGTCTTGATGATTCCTACCCTATTGACTGCAACCTCTGTATTCATTATCGCTTTCATTGCAGCTCCTCCAGTAGATATTGATGGTATTCGTGAACCTGTTTCCGGTTCTCTTCTTTATGGAAACAATATTATTTCCGGTGCTATTATTCCTACCTCTGCAGCCATCGGTCTGCATTTCTATCCCATCTGGGAAGCAGCTTCTGTTGATGAATGGCTATACAACGGTGGTCCTTATGAGCTAATCGTTCTACACTTTCTACTTGGTGTAGCTTGCTATATGGGTCGTGAGTGGGAGCTTAGCTTCCGTCTAGGTATGCGCCCTTGGATTGCTGTTGCATATTCAGCTCCAGTAGCAGCAGCTACTGCTGTTTTCTTGATTTACCCTATTGGTCAAGGAAGCTTCTCTGATGGTATGCCTCTAGGAATCTCTGGTACTTTCAATTTCATGATTGTATTCCAAGCTGAACACAATATTCTTATGCATCCATTTCACATGTTAGGTGTAGCTGGCGTATTCGGCGGCTCTCTATTTAGTGCTATGCATGGTTCCTTGGTAACCTCGAGTTTGATCAGGGAAACTACCGAAAATGAGTCTGCTAATGCAGGTTACAAATTTGGTCAGGAAGAAGAAACCTACAATATTGTAGCTGCTCACGGTTATTTCGGCCGATTGATCTTCCAATATGCTAGTTTCAACAACTCCCGTTCTCTACATTTCTTTTTAGCTGCTTGGCCAGTAGTAGGTATCTGGTTTACTGCTTTAGGCATCAGCACTATGGCTTTTAACTTAAATGGATTCAATTTCAACCAATCTGTTGTTGACAGTCAAGGCCGTGTAATTAACACTTGGGCCGATATCATTAATCGTGCTAACCTTGGTATGGAAGTTATGCACGAGCGTAATGCTCACAACTTCCCTCTGGATCTAGCTGCTGTTGAAGCTAATTCTATAAACGGCTAATTATTCAAGATGGATTGTTAGTGTATTTCAATCCTAAAAAAGCAGTACCAATTTGGTACTGCTTTTTCCGTCTAATGAAAAGTGATAGTTATTGCGAACAGAGCACAATAACTTATGCATCCAGCAGGAATTGAACCCGCGACTTCCCAATTATGAGTTGGGTGCTTTTACCATTCAGCCATGGATACATAATACTAATTATTAATTAGTATCGAATATTGGCTCAGATCTTTTTTTTGAATACCCAAAACAAAACTATTTGTATTTTCTAAAAAAAGAAAATGTCAATGTCACTAACTTGTGTGAGAGTTGCATTGCAAGTGCAACAAATTAATAACTAAACTAAATAATAGAATCGTTTCATTATTAGTTGGGGGCTTAGAACCATTCATTCTTGAAATGGAATGACCGTAGACAGAGACTGCAATTTGGGGCGGACGTAGCCAAGTGGTTCCAAGGCAGTGGATTGTGAATCCACCACGCGCGGGTTCGATCCCCGTCGTTCGCCCGGTAAAAAAAAAATCGACCGGATTCAATTTATTGTGATTTTCTATAATGAATCAAATGATGAGTGGTTGACGATAGAATTTGTGTATATATATATGTTGTTACATAAATATAACAAAATAGAAGAATAAAATATAGATATTTTCTTTTTTTGTAAAAAAAAAAGCTGAATCGACGGTAAGATTGGGATCTTTCCAAAACAACTATTTCTTATGGTTATTTCAATGAATAAATTGAAATAACGATACACGACACATTTAACATCATATATAACATAACAAAAGCATTCATTTGCAGGCCCAAATCGAATCCCAAACCTATCTTATCCTCTTCTCATTTGTCATGCAGTAAATTATTCTATTATATTGAATAGAGAGAAATAAGTCTTAATTAGCGGGGAGTTCCCGTTTCAAATTAATGAAAAAATTTGCATTTAGTGTGGAAATGAAGGATTCTTTGCTTGGCTTCCTCCATTTACTCAGGATAAAATGAGGGTGAAAAAAACAAACAATGTTACAAAGAATGTAATGTAACATACTAGAATTTATTTACTGTTATCATATCAAATAAGGCAAAGTTAAACTCAAAAAGGCAAAGTTAAACTCAAAATTAGATCAAACGAATAACAAGTTCGGAAGATAAAAAATAAAGAAAAGGATATCAAAAGATGAAAATAGCAGTTTATGGAAAAGGCGGAATCGGTAAATCAACCACTAGTTGTAATATTTCAATTGCCCTAGCTAGACGTGGTGAAAAAGTGTTACAGATTGGATGTGATCCCAAACATGATAGTACTTTTACTCTTACAGGATTTTTGATACCTACAATTATAGATACTTTGCAGTCCAAAGATTATCATTATGAGGATATTTGGTCCGAAGATGTCATTCATAAAGGTTATGGAGGGGTAGATTGTGTGGAAGCTGGGGGGCCGCCTGCAGGTGCTGGATGCGGGGGATATGTGGTAGGAGAGACTGTGAAATTGTTAAAAGAATTAAATGCATTTTACGAATATGATATAATCTTATTTGATGTATTGGGTGACGTCGTTTGTGGAGGTTTTGCTGCTCCGTTGAACTATGCAGATTACTGTCTCATTATTACAGATAATGGATTTGATGCATTATTTGCAGCTAATCGTATTACTGCTTCTATAAGGGAAAAAGCTCGTACACATCCACTCCGATTAGCAGGTTTGGTTGGAAATCGCACATCTAAAAGAGATCTTATCAATAAATATGTAGAAGCCTGTCCAATGCCCGTAATAGAAGTGTTACCTCTTATTGAAGATATTCGAATTTCGAGGGTAAAGGGGAAAACCTTATTTGAAATGGTTGGATCCGAACCATCTCTTAACTATGTATGTGAATATTATTTAAACATAGCGGATCAAATATTGTCCCAACCAGAAGGTATTGTGCCAAAGGAGATTCCAGATCGGGAATTATTCAATCTACTCTCTGACCTTTATCTCAATCCTATTGATGAGGGGAAACATCAAAGTAATAAGGAAAATTTACTTGGGTTTACGACGATTTAATCCACATAGTTAGAATCATTTATGTCAGTGAAAATTGATGAAACTCTCATTGTCGAATGTGAGACAGGTAATTATCATACTTTTTGTCCAATTAGCTGTGTATCTTGGTTATATCAAAAAATTGAAGATAGTTTCTTTTTAGTTGTGGGTACAAAGACATGCGGTTATTTTCTGCAAAATGCACTTGGAGTAATGATTTTTGCAGAACCTCGCTATGCAATGGCAGAATTGGAAGAAGGAGATATCTCGGCTCAATTGAATGATTATGAAGGATTAAAAAAACTCTGTATTCGAATAAGAAAAGATAGAGACCCTAGCGTGATTATATGGATAGGTACTTGTACTACAGAGATAATAAAAATGGATTTGGAAGGTATGGCACCCAAACTAGAATGGGAAATTGGAATCCCAATTCTAGTGGCAAGAGCGAATGGACTCGATTATGCCTTTACTCAAGGAGAAGATACTGTGTTAGCTGCCATGGCACATCGTTGTCCAGAACCGGAATTCTCCGTTCGTGAACGAAAACAAACTATACAACATTTTTTGACTTTTCATTCTAGAAAAAAAGAGGAATTGGTTGAATATGCAAATCACCCTTCCTTAGTTCTTTTTGGATCTTTGCCGTCCAACGTCGCTTCTCAACTAAATCTAGAATTAAAACGTCAATCTATCAAGGTATCAGGTTGGTTACCTGCTCAAAGATATACCGATCTTCCATCATTGGGTGACGGAGTTTATGTTTGTGGTGTTCACCCATTTTTGAGTCGGACAGCGACAACTTTGATAAGACGCGAAAAATGTCAATTAGTTGCAGCTCCTTTTCCTATTGGTCCAGACGGAACGCGTGCTTGGATTGAAAAGATTTGTCCTGTATTTGGTGTTGAACCCCAAGGTTTGGAGGAAAGGGAGGAACGAATATGGGAAAGTTTAAAAGATTATCTTGATTTGGTACACGGTAAATCTGTCTTTTTGATGGGAGATAATCTGCTAGAAATATCTCTAGCAAGATTCTTAATCAGATGTGGAATGATTGTTCATGAAATTGGCATTCCATATATGGATAGACGATATCAAACTGCTGAATTATCACTTTTACAAGATACATGTATAAAGATGTGTGTACCAATACCACGAATTGTGGAGAAACCGGATAATTCGAATCAAATACGACGTATACGCGAATTACAACCCGATTTAGCTATCACGGGAATGGCGCATGCTAACCCGCTAGAAGCAAGAGGAATTAGTACTAAATGGTCAGTTGAATTTACTTTTGCCCAGATTCATGGGTTTGCCAATGCAAGAGATGTACTTGAATTGGTTACCCGACCTCTACGTCGTCAGAAAAATTTAGAAGATTTGGGCCGAACCACTTTGGTCAGAAAAGAATAAGTTTAAATTGAAGATAATGAAATCCATCTAATTTGATTTTAATTCTTATTATTAGAATAACGGGAGATTTGAAATCATTATAGAAGTCATTTCAAATCTCCCGTTATTAATATGACTTATGACTTTTGTATTAAAGTCATTTCTCTAACATTCTTTATTTTCCTTTTTTTAGATAAACTTAGACAAATGTAGTGTAGAGGTACGTATAAAGCACGAGATTAGAAAAATTGATATCAAAACTCTATTTTTATTTATTAATAGAATGGAATTGAAATTGAGAAATTTTATTGTTTTAGAATATATATAATATACATTATATTACTATTTTCTTTTTTAATGTTTTAATCTATTTAGATGGGATATACATAGATCAATACATATAGATCTATGTTTACGTGGATAAACTCTTTTAAAAAAAAGTATGCTTCATTCTTTTTTTTGCACTCAATGAGAATCTTGTATTTCATAAAAATCAGGTGCAATATAGTCTTTGCGCAAAGGCCACCCAATCCAACTTTCTGGCATCAATATACGTTTTAGATATGGATGACTTTCATAAAATATTCCCAACATATCATAAGATTCCCGTTCCTGGAAATTAGCACCTTTCCAAATACATAGAACAGACGGGATTCTGGGATCTTCCCTTGGGACAAATACTTTTATACACACTTCTTCGGGTTCATCTGCATTATCGTTTATTCTCGTAAGATGATATACACTAGCTAAGGAACCTCCTGGTGCTACATCATAAGCGCATTGAGAACGGAGATAATTAAAACCATAAACATATAAAGCAACGGCTACAGAGACCCAATCTTCAGATTTGATTTGTAATGTTTCTGTGCCTTGGTAATCAAAACCCAAAGGTCTATGAGCCAACTTATGCTTGGCTAGCCAAGCAGATAACCGACCTTGCATTTGATTACTATTTATTGTCAAAGTATCTGTATAAGGATTCGACATTTTTCATGGAATTTTCAAAATTTATTTCCTGCTCGTTACTTTTTACTCACGATTATTCATTCGCCAGCAAACTCTCGTATTTTCAAATGTTTCAAAGGGTATGATATCTCTGAAATCGATTCAGATGTTTTGGGAGTGATCTCTAAAGTTGATTTACGAGATTCATAAGATTGATGAAAAAACTTATCCCCCTTATTTTCAATAATAATACTGGACCCAATATGAAACCTATGCTTTCTACTGAAATACCTCTTTCTTTGTTGAAACTCATATCTATCTTCAGATATTTCTTGAGCTATTTTTTCACGAAGTTTTATTATAGCATCTATAATAGCTTCTGGTTTAGGAGGACAACCCGGCAAATAGATATCCACAGGAATTAACTTATCTACTCCGCGAACGGTACTATAAGAATCTGTACTAAACATTCCTCCTGTAATAGTACAGGCTCCCATAGCAATTACATATTTTGGTTCCGGCATTTGTTCATATAATCTCACTAAAGAAGGAGCCATTTTCATGGTCACAGTTCCGGCTGTTATAAGTAAGTCGGCTTGTCTAGGACTGGATCTTGGCACCAAACCGTAACGATCAAAGTCGAATCGCGAACCTATTAATGAAGCAAATTCGATAAAACAACAACTAGTACCATAAAGGAGCGGCCATAGACTAGAAAGTCTCGCCCAATTCGACAGATCGTTTAGAGTAGTGGAAATCACTGAATTTGGAGTTGCTTGATGAAGTAAAGATGATTCTATAGGATTTATCGCCGGCTTTAGATTGAGATAATTTTCTACTCGTCTTTTATCATTCCAAAATTTGGGGGTTAAGACCATTCCAATGCTCCTTTTCTCCATGCATAAACTAAACCAACAATTAAGATGATCACGAAAATAAAAGCTTCTATAAATGTAAATAGCCCCAAAATATCAAAACTCATAGCCCACGGATAGAGAAAGACTGTTTCCACATCAAAAACAACGAAAACTAAAGCAAACATATAATAGCGAATTCTAAATTGGATCCAAGTATCTCCCATTGGTTCTATACCTGATTCGTAACTAGTGGCTTTCTCCGGTCCTTTATTTATTGGAACCAAACTTCTTGAAATTGAGAATGCCAGAAGTGGAATAAGACTGGATATGGATAAATATATCCAAAAAGTATCATATTCAGAAAATAGAAACATAAATAGATGATTCCTGTTTTGTTTCAATAAATCGAATTCTTTTATTTGTTGTATTGTCCATTTATTAATCGCTTCTCTCCCCTCCCGAATGATTCATTATCATTTTTGTACATTAATTCAATGTTTCGTCTGTGACTTTGAATAAAAGAATATTTTGTATTGAATAAAAAAAAATTAGGAAATGGTTCGAACCCGTGCAATTCGGCAGACTTCACGTTAGTTCGTGTTGTAACGTGTTAATATGGTTTGATGTAAGGGAATTTTATCTATTGAAATAAGGGAGCTTTCAGGGTCGTTAGAAATAACGATGTGAGATGTGCTAACAAATTAAAAAGACAACCGAGTTCGATTAGAACCAATTATCCACCCGTGGAATATAGAAAATCTTTCATAAACAAAATAAAAAGATTATGTATGTGCTCATATTTAGTTCGACACGATGTCCGATCTGTTCTTCTTTATAACAGAGATATTGAAGAATAAGAGTCTGCTCTGGATCGCAGTCGAAAGACTATTTATTCTATTATGAATAATTCCAATATTTCCTCTTTACTTTATTCTTTAATGATCTTCTGCTTTAATGATCTTCTGTGTAAGTCGTCAGTTCCTTTAAATAGCAAATAAATTGGATGCTTTTTTTCATTTAAGACTAGCATCGGATCATGAGGACAATATGAGCGAGAAAACATAGAAGAGTTTTCTAATTGTATAGGGCTATACGGGCTCGAACCGTAGACCTTCTCGGTAGAACAGATCAAATTTCTTATAACCAAAATGATTTGAACTGTTCCAAGAACCCAACATGCATTTTTATTGCATTGGGCTCTTTCATTAACTGATGGAAAAATAAGTTAGTCTGCCATTCTTTTCCGGAACAGAACAGATAATAAGATGGCTCCGTTTGCTTGAAACGAATCATTTTTCGGAAGCAATCCCAAAGTGCTTCAAAAGATTCCCTTGACGTAGGTCTGTCATGCTTAGACATAGATTCTCCAAATGGAGTCTCTCTCACCCCAAAATAAGAATATGAGACTTCATACACCTCAAAGTTCATAGAGCAAAAAGAAATGTTTTTTGAGATCCTCGTACGTATTATACTCATTATGTCTGACATTGAATGCCCCCGAGATTGACCATATCAACTAGATCTATAGTTCGAATCATAGAACGAACTTCATCTTTGTCATGCTATTGTTCTCCTAATTACATAGAGTAAGACTAAAATCTATTTTATGAACCGAATGAACTAATAAACTCTTCTGAAAACCATTGGCGCACGTGTAAACGAGGTGCTCTACCTAGCTGAGCTATAGCCCTTCACAGTTTAGTCTTAAAAATATACTAATAAAATAGATCACTTTCTGTCAAGATGATATTTGATTTAATCATTCTTAAGGGCATATTGTTTATATGTCTAATTATGCCTAGAATTTAGGTATGACTCAATAAAGAACCTACTTAACTCAGTGGTTAGAGTATCGCTTTCATACGGCGAGAGTCATTGGTTCAAATCCAATAGTAGGTAAAACTTATTTGCTCCAATTGAGTAATAAATCGGAGCAAATAAGTTTTACTCTGTTTTGAATAAAATAAATTCGTGAATAAAAAAGAAAAATTCATTCCATTTTTAAATAATGATAATGAATCCATTTTGAGGTCATTATCGAAGTTGAACTTTACAAAGAAAGAGATTACTAAGTAAAAGTTAGAACTCCAAAATGATTATTGACTGATCAACTCATTACAGAGCATTTGTGCTTTTTTAGGTTTTTTGCTAACAATTAGCAATTGGAATCAATATCCTATTTATTATTTATGAGAACCAATCCTTTTCTTTTTGGGGTTTCCGCACTTGTCGAAAAGAAGGCAGGACGTATTGCTCAGATCATCGGCCCAGTACTAGATGTATCTTTCCCTCCAGGTAGTATGCCTAGAATTTACAATTCTTTGATAGTTAAAGATAACGATACGACTGGTCAACCAATAAGTGTGACTTGTGAGGTACAACAATTATTAGGAAATAATAAAGTTAGAGCTGTCGCTATGAGTGCTACAGACGGTTTGATGAGAGGAATGAAAGTAATTGATACAGGAGGGCCACTTAGTGTTCCAGTTGGTGAAACTACTCTCGGGAGAATTTTTAATGTTCTTGGGGAACCCGTGGATAACTTAGGTCCTGTAGATGCTCTCACAACATCTCCTATTCATAGATCTGCTCCTGCCTTTACACAGTTGGATATCAAATTTTCAATCCTTGAAACAGGCATTAAAGTGGTGGATCTTTTAGCTCCTTATCGCCGTGGGGGAAAAATTGGATTATTCGGGGGAGCTGGAGTGGGTAAAACAGTCTTGATTATGGAATTAATCAACAACATTGCTAAGGCTCATGGAGGGGTTTCTGTGTTTGGTGGAGTGGGAGAACGTACCCGTGAAGGAAATGATCTTTACAAGGAGATGAAAGAATCGGGAGTCATTAATGAACAAAATATATCCGAATCCAAAGTAGCTCTGGTTTATGGTCAGATGAATGAACCACCAGGAGCTCGTATGAGAGTAGGTTTAACTGCTTTAACTATGGCTGAATATTTCCGAGATGTCAATAAACAAGATGTACTTCTATTTATTGACAATATCTTCCGTTTTGTCCAAGCAGGATCAGAGGTATCCGCATTATTAGGCAGAATGCCTTCCGCAGTGGGTTATCAGCCAACTCTTAGCACGGAAATGGGTTCTTTACAAGAGAGAATAACTTCTACGAAAGAAGGATCTATAACCTCCATTCAAGCAGTTTATGTACCTGCAGATGACTTGACTGATCCCGCTCCTGCTACAACATTTGCACATTTAGATGCTACTACTGTACTATCGAGAGGATTAGCTGCCAAGGGCATCTATCCAGCGGTAGATCCGCTAGATTCCACATCAACTATGCTCCAACCTTCGATCGTAGGCAAAGAACATTATGAAACTGCGCAAGGAGTTAAACAAACTTTGCAACGTTATAAGGAACTTCAAGATATTATAGCTATTCTTGGATTAGACGAATTATCAGAAGACGATCGTTTAATCGTGGCAAGAGCAAGAAAAATTGAACGGTTTTTGTCACAACCCTTTTTTGTAGCAGAGGTATTTACCGGTTCCCCCGGTAAATATGTGAGTCTAATAGAGACGATTAGAGGTTTTCAAATGATCCTTTCCGGAGAATTAGATGGTCTACCCGAACAGTCTTTTTATTTGGTAGGTAACATTGATGAAGCTACCGCAAAGGCTATGAACTTAAAAGAAATTTAAAAAAAAAAAATGAACCTAAATCTTCGTGTACTCACTCCCAATCGAGTTGTTTGGGATTCAGAAGTTCAAGAAATAATACTTACTACCAATAGTGGTCAAATGGGTGTATTACCCAATCATATTGCAATTGTAACAGCTTTGGATATCGGAGTCATGAAAATACGACTCAATGCCCAGTGGTCCACTATGGCTTTGATGGGTGGTTTTGCCAAAATAGGCAATGATGAAATCACATTATTGGTAAATAATGCAGAAAGAGGTATTGATATAGATCTTCAAAAGGCTCAGGAAAGTTTTAGACTAGCGAAAGCTGATCGTGCGCGAGCTGAAGGCAAGAGACAAGCAATCGAGGCTGATGTGGCTCTCAAAAGAGCTAGAACACGACTAGAGGCTGCTGATGCAATTTTATTAAGATAAAGAATTAATCTACGAAATTGTAAGTAAATAGATTCCAATCCTAAGGAAGTCTTTAACTGTCTGATCCAATAACTAGGCACATTTCCACCTATGCCCATGCCGTCTTCTATTGCAATTTATTTGTTTTATTTTCTTCTTCGCCTAAAGTGAAGAAATCTACCACATTTCACTATTAATAATAGAATAAATTGGAATTGCCGAAAGGTCCTCAGGTCAAACTAAGAAATTAGGTTGCATCATACATACAAAACATGATACAATATAACTTGAATGAAAGAAAAACCTTTTTGACAATAGAGGCTACAAAATGAGTATTTTGTACAAGAATTTTGTATTGTAATACAATACAAAAGGGATTCTTTACGTTCGACACCCAGGTCGAGTAGACCTTGTTCTTGTAAGAGCTATTAACCAATAAATCATAGGGAGGGACTTATTT